AGAACAATTTTGTTTAATTAGGGATCAATCAGTATTAATGCTTTATTACATTTTCCTTTATGAAAATTCATCATAGACCTTACATATTGGAATTCTATATCATAGAGATTTTTTTCTCTCACCCTTTCATTTATCTACATACTTTACTTTTATTGTTTCACAACTCTTATTTTTGCTTATTTTTATCTTCGTACAAAGGTTTCTTTGGATTTTTAGTCATTATGTCTATTCATTGAATAAGTGATGATCCAACGATTCTTACTCAAGGAATTTTTGGACTTAGTTTGAAAAGGTTTTATTGACTCTCTAGTATGAATCTGAGGATTGATTCAATTCCCTGGGAAATAGAAGATGAAAGAGGCCTGATCAACATATAGATGAATGAGCCGACTTGAGATTATGGCATTATAACCACCATAATAAAGAGTTTTCGGATTTTCCTTCTCTTTTCGAGTGAATAATACAATTAGGAGCCGTACGAGATGTTCATATACGGTTCTGCTTACCTAAAATCTATGCTATTCTTGCTTCGAAGAAGGTCATTCAGGCAATTGCGGATGATATAACTAGTAAATATGTCCCCCCTCATGTCAACATATTTGATTGTCTAGGAGCTTAAGTACGCTATGACTCATCCGACCCTCTTCAATATATAATGACTGAAGCGGTTGGTTAATCCGATCAGTTCATCGATGGTCGGCAAGTATGATGGTACTAATGATGATCCTCCACTTCCTGTCTATCTGCTTTACCTTGTGAATTGCAGGGGGCTGTATTGACCGCATCTTTTGGCGTAACCGCTTATTCCTTACCTCGGGGTTATTGGGCAGTCTTGTAAGAGGTGTGCCGGAAGCTATTCCTGTAACTGTAATAGGATCGCCCTTGGTAGAGTTGTTGCGCGGAAGTGCTAGTGAATTCTTTGAGATTATGGGAGTGTGTGACTTGAACTATTGATTGGTCTGTGCCCTTATCTGCCCCATTTGAATTCAAAACAGAAATCTGTCTTTGTTCCAACCACCGCAACCATACAGAGGTTCGTTTGCAGAGAATCTTTCTATGATCATACTCGACCATGTCATGTATGAACAGGCTCCGTAAGATCCAGTCGAAAGAATAAGTGATGTGGCTCTTTTCTATCTTTCACTTACTTAATAGTAGGCTGCATTGACTTGATTTATTAGACTATCGGAGTGGATCTAAAGAAGAACAGCATTCTATTAGTTACAAGTGTATAGAAGCGGGATAAAGTCCAATTGAAAGGTATGAGACGACCCATAAAGCACTTGATTATAAGCAACCTTGTAAGCCTACTTGGGTATTGAGCATTTTTCTCTAAGAACTTGATTTTGTGCAATGTCTGATTGTTGAAACTCCGAAAAGGGGTCTTACATAGAATCATTCGGATAGCATATCGATTTTCTTATATGGGCTTCATTTATTCCTATTCCTGCTTCAAGCTTGGGAAAGTGTGCTTACTTCGGGGATGAAGAAGAAAGGGAGGAAAAAAAAGAAAGAAGAAAATCCAGAGACAAAAGAAATTAGAGGGAAAGATCATCCCATAGGTTTGTTCTCTCAGGGTCAGTGGTGAGTAGAGTGCTCCGACAATTACTTATTTTAATGCTCTTTCTGATCGACATTAAGCTTTCGCAGTCAATATCTGAAATTGATGATGTAACTAAGTGGGTATCACGATGCCTTATCTATCCAAGACAGAATGCCTATGATTGGACAAGGCAGTAGGAAAACCAATCCCAAAAGGGGTAAGATTTTTGAATATCTGAATTCGTGTATTTAAGTAGAAGAATAGTCAACTAGGGCTTGTCGAGATATGAATGAAATGGTGCTCCACAAGGGCGTCTTCGAAGTCATTTTCAAAGCAATAAGAAAGTCTTTGAATGATTCTCAAGGACTCTAGTTCATCCATTGATTAGATTTTCACCATCTAACTAAATAAGAAAACTAAGGAAGCCAGGGCTAGATTATTAATCATCTCAGTGGGAATTTCCCTCAAATGTCTGTCTATAGGCTGACCTTTTCGGATTAGTAACGAAATTCACCAATCCAATCAATTGGATTAAGTCGACCTATGCTTTCCATACTTACCCTTACCCAGCTACCAGCCACTTAGCTCTAGCTTCGGCCGATCCTTCGTCATATGCTTAGTCAAAACCACTCTTGCTACGATGCTCCTTTTTGGAGAGAGTCCCTTTTTCGGGATAGGCAGGATATCCTGGTTTGGGAAAACTGGTTAAAAAGAGGAATGAATGCTCCTCCATCTGTGGTTATTGCTTTGGGATCCTATAATTCATCGCTACTAACTATAAGAAGTTCCTGGACTAAGAGGAGGTTCCCTTTCTTTCAAAGTGGCATTGCGAATCAAAGGCTTTTTCGCAGTAAAGCCATTCCGAAAGGGGCTACAACCTTGACGCCTTAACCTCAAAAAAGACATCAACAATAAGGCAGGTCTTCCATGAATGGGAGGTACGCAGGCTGTATGTTCAATTTCATAGAAACTGGGCGTCTATTTGTAGGTACCTTCTCAAGTAGGACGGGCAACCCGGTCTAGTTTTCATTGTATGAAATCCGTGATATAGCCGCTGATGCTAGTAAAAAGAGGTCTACTAAGGTAAGGTCTCTCGAGCCTCTTTTGTTTGGTTTGCTACGCCCTTAGCCCCCCTTCATATTTTGCTCCTCAGCCCTTGATTCGTGTCGAAAACGCTCGAACTCATTGTCTCTGGGGTGAACCTGCAGTACTCACTCACCTGTTTAGGCACTTCTCTTCGTCTACCCTTGCCCTTTTCCCTTTTTGTTCTCAGACCCTTAGTATAATGGATCCAATATCCTAGGCTAGGCATGTAAGGAAGATTCTCCCGCTTTTGTTAACTGGGTTTCATTAGGTGGTTCGGACTATCCTTCTTGTATCAATTTTTCTACCGTCCTCTTGCTCAAGATGGAATAGCTATTAAATGAGATTAGTTAGCAGTCAGTATTCGTAAATAAATAAGTAGACGTAACGTATAGAGGGATCCCCCTCGTGTAGGTGGGTAGGTCGAACTTCTCTATTTCCCTGCTAGTGCACTACTTCCTTTTCTCTGTTTAATTTAGGGAGAAGGGCTTAGTCATGTGCTCGTGTGTTCTTGTTATCAAGGATTGTCATCACCAGGTTGAGTCTCTCTCTTTGTCCTCATAGTAGGATATTTCCGGATGTTTTGTGTTGTAAGCACCTTTCCGCTCTTTGATATCAGACTGCTCTCGAATCCGCTGTGCCAATCCGCTCTTTGGCTGTTGTGCTCGAATCGGTTGTTACAAAATCTGCTTCAACTGTCTCAAATGGGGGAATAGATGCCACCCGCTGAAAGAAAGTATTCAAAGTCAGAGAAGTGGACAAATGCTGCTAGTCTTTTCGACGAATCACTTGTTGGAGGAATAAGCGCTGTAGGGACTAATCCGTATAGTTGAAAGGATGCTATAGACTGAAGCTGCACATGAATCAGCAACTTTTGAATCAAAGCGCTTTTCCCTTGGTTCTATTAGTTCAAACTGCCTTGGGCTATGTAAACCCAGGTTAACTAAAAAAAAAAGTTCAGTCCTTTGCCGGGGTTTTCTATCTATCTATCGATGAGGCCCTGGAGAGTAGCCCGCCCAACTCCACTTACTCCCATAATCTCGGTTCCATTCTCTGAAACCTACATTTCAAACTGGGGGCCCCTCCAATCTTACTTTGCATCATAGGTAAGGCAAAGCGCTTTCTTTGTTGAATGCATCTGGTTCCATCTTTCTTTAGTTAACCCACCTTTCTCTACAAGTGCTTGTAGTAATTCTGGGAAAAAGTATTTCTTAATTATTCTATTAGCATAGCATTAAGTAGTAAACATTTTACACTAGGGGTTTTCCCATACTATACATGCAAACATAACAAATAAAACAAAACAAAGATAGTTAGCATAGATAGGAGTCTATCTCCAGTAGGCACCGGAGTAGATCTACACTAAAAAAAGACAAAGAACACCAGACATGAAAACAAATGTCTCCAGACACTTATTTAATTAATAAACCTTCTAAAACTCAAAAGAGTCGACGGACTCTTCTATTCTAGTCTCCCCGGTGACCGCGGGTGACAGCACGCACAATTAGGTCTTCCTGCTCCGCCCGCAGCGCTTGCTGCCTCTCCTCCAAACCCTCTATGCGCTCTCTGGTAGCGCGAATGCGCGCTTCTTTCCTTGCAGGATCCATTGTTCTAACACTTCTCAAAAGGAAGTTTAGCACTCTACGGTGCTCTTGAATTTGATTTTGCAGTTGCCCCATTTCGGCAGCAATTGCAGAAAGCCTGTTTGTAGCATCCATAGCCATACGTGCTAGTACTAAATTTCTTGGATTTGAATTTGATGAAGTGAAGACACTTATCGAGCCTCCATTTATAGAGTGGTAGAGTAATATCGCCATGCAGTACGAATTGCATGGCAGGCACAATTCTTACTAGTTCTCCGCGCTACTTTTCTGCAGTTGAAGACTATCATGCCTTTTTAATGAAAAACTGGCTGGCTCTGGCTACCTTGCGGAGCAAACAAAATCTCCCCAAATCACACTGCCTGTATGAACAAACAAACTTTGTACAACCAGCTTACGTGGAAAAGATTCCATATTCTATGCCAATAGACTCGTGACATCCATGTACTGAGTCGTCAAATGAGCCACGTTAAGAAAGCCCAAGCTTATACGCATTGGCCCACAGGGTGCCCATCTTCAAGAAGGCCCGAATGAAAGACCCAAGCCTACATGAACCATCACAAAGAAAGTCCTACAAATGAAGACTCGGGCCTGTTTCGATGAAACCTCGATGAAAGCCCACAGAAGGGCCAAAGCACAACAAGCCTACCCATCATCAAAGCAAGCCCAAGCCCATGCAAGAATGACCTCATTGTCATGGAAGCCCTTTCCTTACTCCTCAATATAGTAAAGGATAACGTTTTTCTGACCAACTCTCATGGCTTTAGGAATGGGCCCCTAAGCTAGCGCCTAATCGAATTTCTTTTTTTTTGTAACCTCGTGCGAGTCTAGCTCTTACAGGTCTAGGATTCCCGTTATCACTAGTCTGAGTGCCCCGAGATCCAGTGCCCGTAATGTATGTAATATGTCTAGTCTCCTAGTGCCCTTTGGGAGGAGTATCTCCAGCTTTTTCTTTTAAGTAAGCGGTATCTCACACGGGGTCAAAAGCATATATTATTTTCTTTCAGGATTCACTACGGAAGAGGCACTCACAGGGACATCATCGAGAAGAAGAAGCCAAGATTACTCTCGAATAAAGAAGGAAAGAGGGTTGTGACTCAAATGGATCGTTGAAAGACTGAGTCTAGGACTTGGTTGAAGACTTGCGGGGGAAATAAGTATGCGGGAGGAAGTAGCTCCAGATAATGAGCAGTAGGAGGAAAGTCAAGTATTGGAGCGCATGTATGTGCCCATAGCAAGATGCCCTTAACACTTAAGCATTCCCAAAATGTAATTCATGCACTAATCCACTTAAAATTCTTGGATCGCACATTTTTTAGAGAACTGTACACTTCGATGAAGAAGGACCCACAGACATTCCTTATTGTTCATCTCCACAGAGCAGGATTTTTTTCATTGGATAGTGGTGCTACATGGAGTTAGGAAAAATAGGATCTCATGTGGAAGAAGGGCTAGACTGATAGAAGATCTAAAGAAGTGTCATAGCCGCTTCTACCAAGCCCACAAGCTTGAGTCTTCAACCAAGACTCGTTGTTCACTTGCCAATTGCATCACCAACTGGTCAAGTGCTCAGCCCGTCAAGGTCTCTGCCAGAAGCGAAAGTTTCAACCGAAAATGGCTTATCAAACTCAGGCAACTTCAGCACCGGCTCAATCACCATCGCCATCTTCAAACCGTCAAAAGCCTTTTGACAAGCTTCAGACTAGTTCTAACCCCGATCCATCACCAGAGTAAATTCGTACACAAAATTTATAGTATAGTTAAAAGGTGTCGCTTCAGACACCCCCTTCCCAACATGAAAAGCCCCCATTCGAGTAGTCTCATAGGTCTGACCAGGGGCTCGGTTCCAACCATTCTTTCTAAGGACAACCTCGCTCCTAGCGAAAGATCAAAGGCCAGGGTCTGAAGAGGATGGTCATTGAGAAAGATGCCTTAACAGGTTGGTCATTTGTCAGGACGAGAATGTGAGTTCTTCTTATTATCGGTGAGCCGCTGCCCCTCATACTCTTCTTTCCCTTTTTGGGTCGCTCTTCTTATCTGCCGTACCCCCAATCCTCCTTCATACGAAGGCATCGTAACATATACATCAAATCAAGATCAAATAAAAGATTCTCCATCCCTTCTTTATACTCGTCTATCCCTCGATCAACTAGATGGGCCTAGGATAAGGCATTAAAAAACCGTCGATATGTGGGGTGATCGAACCGACTCATCTACAACTCATCTTTGAAAACAAGATGCGCTCCTACGTGAGGAGGGGGGAAATGAAAGTAAGAACCATGCGCATGGATGAAAGAGCGCGCTTTGAGGGAAGAGGGGAAGAAAGACTATAGAAAGGCTAAGTGAAGTACTTATAGGGACTTCTTTAACATTCTTCTTTCCTCTTCTTGCTTATCACCTTCTTTCCCCTTCCTCGCATCCTAATATAATAAAGATCAAGACGAGTAGCTCCAGGTCCAGATATCTCCCTTCGAGATCGCCAGCATCAGTCTAAGTAGCTTAAGTTTTTGAAGAAAAAGGTAGAGAAGGAAGGGTGGTTGAAGCAGGACCATAAGAAGTACCTTTAGCATTTCAAGTACCCGGTTCAGAGCCAGGACATCTTTGGCATATCCACCAGCAGCGCCTTTGGCATGATAGGCAGGCAGCATATCTTGATCCATCGGTAGCAGAGCCACCGAGGGAATCGAGTGAATGACCTTAACGATCGTTTTAGAAGTAGCGCTTTACTAGCCTGACGACTCAAAGCAAGGTCGAAATCCATCCCTCTTTTTAAAACTGATTAATTAACGACCCACCAAGCAAGGGCACGTTGCGCGGTAGTAGCCAGTTCAAGGAAGTGAAACTAAGACAGGAAACTTCCCCTTTTTTACTCTCAACCATTGCCGAGAAGAGAAAATGCTCAAGGTTCTATATATTCTTTCTTTATTCAATTCATTCCTATCCTTTTTGTTTTCAGTCCCGGGTTTCCTTTCCTCTCCAAGCCAATCGATCGCCTTCTTAGTTAACTGCGGAACCCGCCCTTTAGCCATCTATCTTTAGATACGGAGGGCTTATGAGTCACAGAATTGGAAGCCCAAAAAACAAGGTAAGAAAGGTGGGGAACAGCGGCCTCACACAAAAAGATTTGTCTAAGCAATCTCTTTGAGATTTTCAATAAGTCAATACCAAGATTTGCTTTCTGCGCCTACTGATGTGATGATAATTCAGAAGCTTTTTTGCAAAGAAGAAGGGTCCTGTTCCTATGGGTTCACGTGCTAAGGCTCCACTAAAAAATGCTCTTTTTCAAGAGAGAGGTTTAAGGCGCATTAATCACGCCTTGAAGGAGGGAAGTAGTGGAGTAGGAGAGGTAAAGATGGATGGGAATAGATAAGTAAGAGAGAAGGCGACACCAGCTAGCAGAACGGACGGAATGAGAAGAAATCCCCAGGATGGAAAGAAGCTTGAAAGAGAGAACCAGGAATGAAATAGCGAGACCAAACGAGCAAAAAGCCACGAAGGTTGACGATAAGAGCGTAAGACTTTATGCGAGAGGGTAGAGCCCTTGATCCTTTCAAGAATGTAATTATCCTGAATATTAAGGAGCCAATTTAGAACCTTTATAGTTATAGTGGATTAAAAGAAAGAACAGACTCATATGAAAGTTCCCCAGAAAAAATGGCTGTTGTTGAATCAGCTGTGAAATACGCTCTTGCTCACGAATCTGCTGTTCTAGCTCAGACCAGGCTATCTCCGAGAAAATAGGGGTCCCGAACGGGAGAAGAATAAGGCAGGCTGTCCTTTGACTAGTTTGTAGTTTTTTCTGGGGAATTTGCTTGTCAACGAAATTCCACTCATAAGTAGGTTCACATCGTGATCTAAGTTCCATTTCCCATCGAGAGGTTATGATACTGGTAAAGAGTCCTATTCTTCTCCTTGGGTTATGAAATAATTCAATAGCTCCGGGCTCCCTCACTGCATTCCAAGGCAAGCTCCTACTAGATCCTACTATTCCTGATATTCCTACTGGATTTGAGCAACTCGAGTATGAACACTGTATCGCTATGCCCCTCGCTTAGCCCCGCTCTTTGGTTTAGGATGGATCCGGACTGGACTAAGCTTGAAGATCTAATTACGGACTGGAAGCGAAACGTAAAAATGGCTTCTTTCTTTGTCTCCGCTGGACTCTTTTGTAATAGCTTGATGAGCTGAACCAACAAGAGATATTACGTTCTACCTTCTGCTTCGAGCCCGGCCGAGAGTGAGCTTCCCGATAGTCTCTTCCTTCCTAGAAAGAGAACTCTAACTATCAAACCCGTCCCGTCTCCTTACTCGAGATATCTGAGATAGCTCCGTAAACTAATAACTTATAATAGACGAGCCCATTATCTGGCTGTTCTGAACTTGCTTCTTGGTACAAGGGGAGGGGCGCAGAATTCTAGTTCTAGTTCTTCTTCTGCCTAATCTTTAGTACCGCTTTGAGATTGAATCTTTAGAACCATGTGCCTAAGAGGGCGAGGACCTTTATAGCCATAATTCTTCCCCCGGTTCTACCTCCTTCTGCAATAGTGATCTATCCCGTCAATCCCACCCGCGAGCTATCCATTCTAACCTGTCTTTGCCTAGCAAGATACGTCTAGTTCTCCCTCCGCTTGCCTATCTCAGTAGGAAATTGGAACAGTCTCCGATTGAAAAGAAAAAGCTGAGGCGAGAGCTATACCTTCTGGAACCGGAGCAATAACTGCTATAAAGTAAGGAGATGCGCAGGAACGATCCCTAAAGCAAAGACTCGGAATGCTCCACGACTAAGTATACCCATTCAGACTCGCTTTTGTTCAATTATAAAAAAAGAAGCACTTTGATGAAGATTTATAGCATCATTCAAGTAAATACAGATTAAGATCGTAGAAACATGAGCTTGTGATATAGCTACACCTAATTCCAGACCGGTTAATGCAAGAACTATAAATAAAGGACCAAGATCCCCTATGAAATATAAAAGATCATTCATACATAACATAGTCCAAGCGAACCCACTTAAAATCTTTACTGAACTATGACCGGCCATCATATTAGCAAATAAACGTATTCCTGAGCTTAATGCTCGAAAACAATAAGGGATTAGCTCAAGGAGTACTAAAAAAGGTGCTAATGGCAGTGGGACTCCTGCAGGTAATAAGAAGCTTAAAAAATGAAGCCCATTTTTTTGAAATCCCACTATAGTAATGCCAATAAAAATGGAAAATGAGAGACCCAAAGTAATGAGAAAATGACTTGTAACTGTGAAGCTATAAGGTATCATACCCTGGGGATTACAAAATAACGAAAAAGTAAAAGTGACCGAGATGCGAGGGGAAAACTTTTGTTTAACATTTCCGGAAAGACCACCTATTTGTTCGTTTACCGGGTTCAGCACGAAATCATAAATAAGCTCTACCAAGGATTGCCAAGCATTTGGTACTGAGTTTCCTCCTCCCTTTTTAGTAACAAAATAAACCAAAAGTAGGACCAAACTGAGAGTTAGTAGCATAAACAAAGATGGATTTGTGAATGAGAAATATAAGTTTCCTATTTTCATAGGAATCAATGGGATTATTTCAAATTGTTCAAGTGGGCTGGAGACGAGATCTTTTGCTAGATCCACCGCATCTTTATAGGCTTCACCCCCTACTCCGTTTTGCTGCAAATCTTTCAAAAGGTGTTCAAGAAAAGCGATATTGTTGCTTTCGCCATGTAAAGCTTCGGACGCTTCCAGAACTTTTTGGGCACTCTTGTTAGGCATCAAGGCTCCTAATTTCTGTCGTATATCATATTGAAGCTCGACTATACGTTCACTGACAGGATTAAGACCCGGATGATCCCTAAAAATACCACTAGAAGAACCCTGAGTATCGGACGATTGAAGGCTATAATCCGTAATTGTTGTCGTGGATTGACTCGCATTTGTATACGATGTAACACTGGAATTTAGACTATCTTCATCAAATAAAAATATACGTCGAAACATAGTGATTGTGATTGAGATAAAAAGATTCCCTCAATACAGCTTCACTCCGTCAAGCCTGTACGAGTAGTGAAGAAGTATAGAGCACTTTGGTTGCTTGTTGACCAACGGAAAGCATGGGAGAAAGATGCACAAACGAAAAAGGGCTAAAAAAAAAATAAGTAATTTCATATATAAAAAGAGCGGTACACTGAACACGAACCCAATTGTGAGAATCAAATTCTTGCAACTACGAAAACTACAACAACCTCCGTGAACAGACGCTTTGTCAGTTCATTTTTTATATAACTTCAATTCAATAATTAAGAAAAAAGGTGAAAAAGGCTGAAGAAGCACCATTGGTCATTAAATCGAAGTATATGCCTTGGAGGCATTCAATGGAAAAATAATATTCATCCATCAGGGAAAAAAGGGACAATGAAATAAGTCTACAAAACACAAATCCTTCCCTTGATATTCGGGAAATGGTTGGACTAACACTATTATTCTTTCACATATATTATCAAAAAGAGCGTCGAATGGATCCGTAGTCTGCTCAAAACTCGGTAGCACGGGGAAATCCGCTTGGGTGAAAAAGGCGGGTAAATCTAGTTCAATCGGTAAATCCATCTCAGGAGTAAGCTGCTCCGTTGTAGCCACTTCTGTACCTGTACCGGCTTGAGCAGCCGAAATATTGATACTGGGAGATTGGGGATCGGATGAAACACTCGAAGATGCACATTTGGGGATTTGACGATAAAGATCGGACAACAATCTCACTTTCCTCTTCATATTTGGTTTGACTTATGTTCATTCGCTCTGCGAGCAGAGCGGTATACCGAAAAAAAGAAGCGACTACCTTACTTAAGCAATTCTTCTTATTCTTCTTCTTTCTTAGTTGAAGTTCCCCTTCTCCGGCAGCTAGTTCAATGGTTTCTAAGCTGGACGACTGGTATTCTCTGGATGGACGGTAAATCCAGGTATGCTGCTGGTCCTTAGAAGGACCAAGGGAATCTTGGTCTTCTCTCCTAACGAATTTCCCCTTTGCTACTCCCTTTCGCTACCTGGAGCCAGGTTTTTTCTTATTCTAGATAACGTACGCACAGGTGATCTATCTAATTAATGGACTAGCTTCACTAAGACTCATTCGATCTTCTATAGCGACTTTCGGACCATTCCATTCATTGTCTTCTTCTCAACCTCTCCTCGGTCACTGAACTGGGTTACTGAACTCCACCTTCTCGGAATCCCATTTCAGAAAGTCAGGTCGAAGGCAAATGGATTCCCTTGCTTGGGCAATAAAAAAGTCTATGATTCTCATCTCGAAAAAAGAGTTTAAAGCTACGGCACCTCCTATAACTACACCACCAAGACCGGGTAACAGAACAGCGGCCAGAGCAGCAGATTCCATAGCCGCGGTTCTTCCTCCATCAAAAGGCTCTGAGCCTGCTACGTAGCTAGGCTACGAGATTGATTCTCTGATGATAGAAAGAGAGAGGATAGAGGATCACGCTTACAAGCAGCCTTTTCCATCGTCTTTCGCTGACCCTGGTTCTATCAAACCAGCTTCTTCAATCCTGGTGTGAACTTCTTCCTGCCTTCTTACCCAAGAGCTCTGATTCCGCTTAAATAAAAGCAGCTCTTCTTCCTTACTCTTTCGAGTAAGCATTTTGAAACTTCCTTAAACATCTGCTTCAAAGAGCTAAGCCCCGGTCTCACTGAACTGGGTCAAAGAACTACCTTCCTGGAGCTACCTCCTTACAACGATCGTTCGTTCCCCAATTCAAACTCGGATCAGTTGGCAAGTGGATTCCGTGCCTGGGTACGAAACTCTAAACTAGAAATTCGATCTTGAAAGAGTGAAATCTAGCCTTTTGTCTTTATCCTTTATGGGTCTGGGCTAATTCTTGAAAGCAGCAACTCCTACACCTACCGAAACTTTAACAGAACAACTACGGATTCTCACCCTCGAGTCAGGAGCTCGCTTTCAATCTCTAAGAGCCGATTCGATGGCATCTTCTCTTATGATCTTTCTAGTTAGCACGTAGTGGGAATAGTCCCTCATCGACACGGGAAGAGAGCTTCAAGCAAAAAGGGCTTGTGCAAGCAAGTGACACTTTACTTCAAGCGAATAGTGCTGCCTCACTTTCTTTAGCTAGGCTGAGAAGCCGATTCCCGACATAGACTATTTCCTTCTCATCGAAAGATGCCTAAGACCTTTTCACCAAAACAAAACCTAAACCCCCAACACTCCTCTCCCTACGGTCGAGCTGCTTCGCTCCTCGAACAATTGAATCAGAAGTCAAGATATTCACACCCACGCATAAAGAATAGCCTGTGAATGCCCTCTTTTTTAGGAAGAATTTGACATTGACCAGGAATGAGAGCAGAATGAGCCTAACGACGTACCTTCAACTCGAAAGGCTAAGCCAATAAGAGAGAGCTGTCTCCTTCCGTGTGAAAGAATTGGATCTTTTCTTTTAAAGAACAATCCTTTTCCTGGAGTTTTCTTGAGATACCTCAAGATAGGACAAAAAGCCTCCCAGTGATCTTGTCTTGGATTCTGCATGAATTGACTAACCACTCCTAGCGTGCTAAGCCGTAGTATGTTTTTTAAGAAGATCCTTCCCAGTGTGCCAAGCCCCCTCCCAACGGTCTCAGGCCATGGTCTGGGTCAATGAACTAGTCTCGTCCCCCTAACCTAAGAGTTCTGGTTATGACCAGCCGAAAACAGGTCCTCTAGATGCCTTATAACCGTCCTTTTTGCCCATTCCCGCTTATGCGTACTTCATGGCTGATAGGCCTACAGACGCTTGAGGCCCCGGAATAGCCTTGCTTTCACGTTCCCCCTCTTTCCTTAGATCAGGTTAGCACTTATGCTGCTTCACGCAACTATATTCAATCAATTGAGTAGAGAGGGCAATTGAATCAGTCGTCATCCTTCGCTCTTGTGCTAAAGGCTCTCTTACCACAGGTCGCCATTCCATCCTTTTTCGAAAGGGTAGATGCTTTTCTCCTCGATTCATCGAGATTTCAAGTTGACATCTCGAACATAATCCTGTTGTTGGTAATGGCCTTGGCGAATGACTTGCCACGCTTTCTGGGCTTGACTCTTGTGGGATGGGATGTGCTCAGCCGCCTCCAACTCTTTCTGTGGGTCAGACAACTTCCTTAAGTCAGCAGACATCATATTGATCTCTACTGCTCCCGCAAACGGTGATGTCTCGATTCCCATTGGTCGGTCTGCTATCCGGAACAAACCTTTGTCCAAGTAATCTTGAATCAGATTCCTGAAATTTACACAATTATTTGTAGAGTGAGTCCATTTCTCGTGCCATTTACAATAACGTTTTCCTTTTCTTTCTTCTTTTTTAGGTATCTTATGTCCAGGCAGACAGGTCAAAAGCTGTTGATAACCCGGCGGCTGCTTCAGAGCTTCAGATGCCAACCAGTCGGCCGCGATCTTACCTTCTCTCTTCTCTATGAGTATGCTTACAAAAGCACTGCCAATCCCTTTGAACAAGATTCCTGCAAGCTTGGATCAGTTGTGCTTGAGGGTGATTAGAGGAAATCAAATGAATCACAGCATGCAAACAATATTCAAAATCTGTTTCAAGAATGACCTGCTTGTAACCCAAATCCCATGCCAACATAAGGCCACGGTAGATGGCCCAGAATTCAGCCACATTCTTGGTTGTACAATCCAAATTCTCAAAGAAAGCAGACACCCATCCGCATTCATTTTAACAAAAAAGACTGTAAGGGGAAACCTTCTAACAAAAATATTCGTATATTCTCGCTCATCCACGGGTTTTTCCCAAGCCAAAACCTACTCCTAAGAAGTTGCTGGATCGAAGTAGTACATTATACATCTGCCCGCCAGCAGCAGAGGGGGTTCGATTCCCCTTATACGCGATGTGGCGAAAAAGACTGATTCAACGAGATATGCCTGCATGTCGAGAGTGCGCTCCCTCTCTCTCAGCTAAGGAAAGAGATAGAGAATTCATGTACTTCGCGATTTCCTGCGGATCTATCGTATCGTTACTTCTCTCTGATTGTGATTTCCCATGTGCCGTACTATACCGCTAAGGAAAACAAACAAGAACCAGGCTAGGCTACTCCTCTTCCCCTTTCTGAATCAACTTGTCCTTGCGCTTACCACTTCTTAAAACTTGCGAGCGAGTGTCGATCGCTCCTTTGCCTGGGCAAGATCTGACGACTCCTGCCCAAAGATGGCGGGTTACGAATTCAGATTAGCTACTGCCAAAGAGGCCAGGAACGAGCTTCCGCTTTATCTAAAGAAAAAACCTCTTCCTTTCTCTCTTCCTGATCAGCGGATTCAGAGTGATCAGGTGAAGCCCCCCTTCTCGTTGGCACGGATGAATCAGTTACATCTTGTTCCTACTACTACCGAGTAGAGGACATTTCATTCACAGACCTTGATCTTTAAGGTAAAAGTGGGCCTTAGCTGGCTGACCTGATTTACCCCTTCTCGTTGGATGACCGGCCCTTTCTTAGACTTGGTGAACTCCTGTCGCGATGAATTAAACTCCGTTCCATGCCCCGCTGCTTGTCAATCACATCGGAAAGTCGTTGGGTCGGCGGAGACCTCTTTCGGCAAAGAATTATACCACAAAGCCCCAACTAGGTACTACCACTTATAGGAGTCTTCTTTGCTAGTAGAATGCCCCCCACGAGAAGAAAGAATAGTGGGATGCTCACGCTCTCGTTGGACGTGACAGTCAGTTACAGTGGGTAAACTAACGAAGGGAAGAATTTTATTTAATCACAGAATTGAATCGGGTCTCATCCCTTCGATTCCTCGCTGCATACTTCAATGAGAAAGGAAAAGAGCTTTGTTGCGTGCTTCTTCGGGTGTGGTTGCAAGATCTCGCTTTCAGTTCGAAAATGTGTACGTAGCTTCCTTGTACAATAGCTCTCTCTCTCTCTGAGAGAGTGATCGGGAAGCATTCTCTCTGCCCCTCCGTATCTGACCCTGACCCACGCTCTAGCCCTCTTTCGTCGTCCAAGTCGCATACCTCCTAAACAGTCTATTTGGTTTTTAAACGCGATCTATTTAACTGATTAACTGTGAACTACGTGGGACTTGATTCTTTTTTTGCTGAAAAGAGAAGGTACGTAGGCAGCTCTCCTAAAAAAGAGTGAAGTTCCGCCCGCCTTTGAAGGCTAGCTCCTGCTTCGGAGCTTCATCCCCACATCTCACATATTGGAAAAGGCAAACTAAAAAGGGGAACTCAGTCAATAGACAAAGAAAAAAAAGGGATATGTTACACAAAAACAATCCAATGTTTGTCTTTCTAAGGATTGATTTTCCTTGTCGTAGTTCATATTCATATTCAGGAAAAATTCTGCTTTTTCTTCTTATTGTGGAAACGGAGGGAAGGCAAAGGTCCGTAGGAGGACAACTAGAAGTATTAGCTGACTGGTGACGAGGATCATATAGTTTGAGAGCTGGATCGAGTTTTAAAGCGTGGTTATGGCGGAATGGAATGTGCCCTATCCCGCGAAGGAGAGGAACCTGTCATGTAAGGAACTTAGGTAAAAACTACGCTCTTTCAGCCGGTTTAGTATAGTAGTAGTTTCAAATCAATGCAAGCCAATGGAAACCCCTCCTTAGGGACAGTCGCATAGACTGAGACGTGAATGTAAAGCAAGTGTTTGGGAAGTTGGCCCGACCCCTTTGGTTTATCATAAGAAGAAATCTCGGAGATCATCAAGGCCTACCATATTAATGGGATCTCTGGTAGTAGGCCCAAGCCCCGGAAGACAAGTGAGTCTTAATAACATAAGCGAGAATGCCGAGGTCTTGTCAAAGCCTCTTCAATCATTGAATCATTGTTCAGCGCTTTCTCTCGCATGCCTCTGTGGTCAATGGGAGCAGCAAAAGATCAAACCCCACCCCACTCGGCTCAAGCCGAGGAGCGAAAGCCACTTGCTTGACTATAAAGTTGGAGAGGGCCTTCTTCTTTTTCTTTATTTATTAGATTTTCTCCTATTTTGCCTTCTATATCTTATATAGACTTTTAGCGTATAATAATTACCAATACGAGGACTATCGACTTCGCTTTCAACTTATAATAGAAGGGTCTCCTCTTCCTTCATTTCGTAAGCTTGCTAGCTTACCGGCTGAACCATCATCATCTGCTTGCTTGGTCACTTTCGTGATAAGGCGCTTAAAAGGATTCTGGATTATATATATTTTGGGAACTAAAAGAGTGGCTGGTTGAAGGGAAAGGGAAGCCAGAAAATCCAGGGAATCGACGTCCCCCAAACCATTAGACTTCCAGAGAAGAGGAGTCCGGTCGCCATTAAAACCCTTCTCGGAAACCGAGGAAATATCCAATCCAATTCCGATACTGGGTAGGATTCACCAGCCGCTAGACATAGCACATAAGCCAACAGTAGTATGAATGGGACAGGAACTATTCGACCTCTTTCAGGAAAGGGCCTTACACACGGGGACACTGGCTGATCCCGCCGACAGGAGCAAAGGAAGGTCTCTTTCGCCTACGAGCATTTGTACGAAGAAAGGAGTCTCGTACAAAGGGTTGGAAAGAAGGCTTTTACCTTATTTCAGGTGGGTTAGTGCGTATCTGTTCGGGCGGAGGCGGACAATGAAAAGACAGAAAGGAGCGAATGATGCCAACCAACTCGACAAAGACATTCAGATATGAAAAAGATAAAGAAAGACGTGTTAAGCTTGTGTTTTCCCAGCCGACTCGCACACGACCGTCTTTTTTTCGATTGAAGAGTCGGACTCCCCGGAAAAATAGCATCTCGTAAGTTTCCGGAAGAAAGACGCAAAAATAGGTATCGGTAAAGGAAAAAACCTCATTCTGCTGTGGTTGAGAACCAGTCTTTTCTTAGGTCAGGCTTGACTTCGCTTTTCCTCACCTTATCACCTGTCATCAAGCCTCCTACCCCAGATTTTTCAGTCAATTTGGAATAGACTCATCTCTAGGCTTCGCATCTTCGTGAGAAAGACCCATGCCTCCGCTTATGGCTTTCATACCACCCATACGTGCTCCCCTTCTCTCGCCCTCCCTGACATTGCCTTTGCATCGCAAGGAGGAAGAAGGGTCTATGCCGAAAGAGAAAAGGGTGCTGCATGTATAAGTCCAAAAGAGCTATGATGACTCTCGAAATGGAATTGGAAGAGCAAGACGGGCTAGGGCTGGCACATTAAAAGGATATTCAATTTGTGATAACGATGGCGGATAAACCAGATAATAATCTTACTTGTCCCCAACGCTAAAGTACCGGGCATTTTCGGGGACTAGCCCGCTTCCACTCTTTTCTTTTTTTTTCTAAAAGACAAGGAGGATTAAGAAGGCCATCATTAAGGAAAACAAGGCAATAGCTTCGGTTAAAGCAAATCCCAAAATAGCATAACCAAATAATTGTTTTGCCAATGAATGATTTCTCGCAACAGAATGTTGGAACTGAAAACATTTCCAATACCGGCAGCAGCTCCCGCTGAAGCAATTGTAGCAGCTCCTGCGCCGATTCATTTTGCACCTTCTAATCTTACATAATAATAAAGAAAGTTTAAAGAAAGTTAGCTCTTTATTTGTTTATCTCGCCCTTCTTTCTTTTCTTCGATTTTAGATGGTAAAAAAGAGAATGGAATTTCCGATCTTGTCCCCAAAGTGCGGTACACTTCACACCAACCCAAACTCCCTACCCTCATAAAAAAAAGTGACCCCCTTTGTTTGATTAGTCAGTTTTCAAGAGGGGGAAGTTCTTCTGGCAATCTCAGGCATACTACTAATCGATTATTTGGCCTGATCGAAACAACCTAGGAAGGGTTGTCAGCCGTAATAACCAACTTCTCATACCAAGAAAGCCAGGTATCAGATCCCTGTAGTTCGAGCCCTTTTTTTTTCCCAGTTCCTGTACGTGGAATGATTTCCAGTGAGTAAAGTAGTCTGGGGGAAAGATAAGCCCTACCCACTATCCTTTCCCCGGGTCCAGAAAAGTGTGGCTGATTTGTTCTTTTACCATGTCAGCCACACTCTCATTTAGTCGATCTTGATAGTCCGAATACGAGAAGTGTCTTAATCTAGACACTCTCCAAGTTGATAGGATCCAAATGAAAAAAGGAAATACAATGGTAGGATTTGCCATCTTTCTTAAACAATAATGAAAACCCAATTGATCGGGAAAGGTCTTGTTCATGGTGGTAAGCGAGGGAGGATGACGTAAAGGGATAATGCCGCTTTATACTAATATAGTCCCGAGTTGGTAATTAGAGTTAGAAGCTTCACAGCTTCCTCCACTCACCTCCACGGGCGAATATAGTCTACTAGACTAGCCAAGAAAGAGTGACGTAGACTATATTCTAGGTCATTCGGAAGGGCTCCGTAGAGTTTTGGGGTGTAACGTTGTGGTTGTTCCCTCTCCTTTCAGTCGAGTGACTTCGTACCTATCCTTACCGAGAAAAAGGAGTTCCAGAGGCATCTTCCATTCATATCGATTTTGGTTTTTCCGCACCATATTTTGATCTGCCTCTTCTTCGATCCGGAATTCCCAGCAAATCCTTGACTCCTCGAATACAATGGAATTTCACACCTGGCGAATCTTTCACTCTACCTCCTCTTATTAAGACCATAGAATGTTCCTGCAAATTATGACCTTCGCCTGGAATGTGAGCAAATATATCATGTCGATTGCTCAACCGTACTTTGGCTATCTTACGTGGAGCTGAATTAGGTTTTTTCGGTGTTCTCGTTGAAACACGCGGGCATACTCCTTGCTTCTGGGGACATTGATCCAAAGCTCGAGTACGGTCCGTGCGCCGTTTTTCTTCTCTACCATGACGAATCAATTGATTTAATGTAGGCATCGCTCTTTCCTTTGTCCTTCCCCCCTATTTTTGCCCTATCACTAGTGGTTACTCCCGATCCGAAGCACCCCTTTTCCATTCATAGAGAGATCCAATCGTCAAAATAAATAAAAAGGCCATCATGGACCAAGATCCAAATGGATCAATCTTGTTGGGAGGTACTGCCCAAGGAAAGGAAAAGGTTACTTCCGGATCAGGAATAATAAATAAAATGGAAACAAGATAAAATCTTATATCAAAACGACTTCTGGCATCACCGGAAGGATCGAAACCACATTCGTAGGCCGACAATTTTTCTGGATAGGTCGAACTATTGGAAGAAAATAGAAAAGGAAGACCGAGTGGGATCAAAGAAACTAGCGGGCTGATCACTAAATAGATACAAATAGGTGCAAATTCTGACATCACCACAGAAAACTTGGTTCTTTCGCTCCTTGCTGGCGGAGCGGCATACCGGAAAAAAAAGGCAATCAATCAGAATCTTGAAAATAAGTCAGAAAATCTTGAGAAATTGTGGAACGTTTCCCCTGTGCAGTCAAGTCTGCTATATAAAAGCGAAGACTTCCTTCAAGAAGATGTCGTTGAAAAGCATGGCGCGGATCGCCAACAGGCTTCAACTTGTCTTCAAGAAAGTGATAAGCCTCCTTTCGTATGTTTGAATACGGGGATTTGTCCAGAATTAGCGAAAGATTCTCTTCCGACAGCATTAAATCACTAAGTTTGTCTTGGACAAGGCCCTTTCTCTCTAATACCTGAAGGTCGAAATATTCCAGATCATATATTTTTATAAAATGAGGAACATTAATAGCAGAATCGAAATTTTCGCGAACAAGTGCAGCATAGTCCCCCGGAGTGTTCTGCGGAGGTATATTATAATATTGAAGGTTCTCTAGGATTTTGATACGGTCATAGATTTCTGCCTCATTCTCTGCCGCGATCACATTTCTAAACGTAGTAAGCGATTCAGAACTTGATGAAGATTCCTTTTCTCCAGATTCTCTATCCGAATTTTCACTTTCATTCGAAGCCGATGAGACCCCAAAAAAAAAAGCTGCGGGCAGCTCTATAAAAGAGAAAAAGGAATCCAGAATGAACAATCGAAAAAGGCAAGAAAACAGACAAAGGAAGAAATCAAAAAGGAGAAAAAGGAATCCAGAATGAACAATCGAAAAAGGCAAGAAAACAGACAAAGGAAGAAATCAAAAAGGAGAAAAAGAATCAGATTTTTTTGATTTCTTCTTCTTATCACAAATAAAGTGATCAATAGGAACGAAAAGACTAAAAGAAGTAGAAATTCAGGGGTGGTGCTTCTATCTGATGCCAGAAAACGCCCACAGGCAAGAGCTAGACCTGCACCGAAAGCCCTAAGAATTTGCTCAAGGATTTTTGTACCAACATTTCCGAATAACGTACCAGCATTTCCTAATAACATAGATGTTGAGTGAGAATTTAACGTAGAGTGAGAATTTAACTGAGAATTTAACGTAGAGTGAGAATTTCACATAGAAGTAGAGTGAGAATTTACCCTTCGCCAGGGTAAGAGTTTCAAATTTGTGATCATGATTTAAGGTTTTGTTCTTTCGTGAATCCTTTAAGTTCTTTTGAATCCTTTAAGTTGTTTTGTGAACTCAACATTGTCAACGGGGCTAACATATATAAATTATCTTCCCCATTTTTTATGTGTCTTTTTGCTCACTGAACACTAACTGAATTATTGCTTCAATTCTGTTTATTCTTCTTTTCCCCTAAAGGGTGTCTTATTATTTATGTGTATTTTTGCTTCTCTTATGATTTTTGCTACTTTCTTTTTGATAGTATTGGTCTCGTTTAGAGTATCAGTCTAGTCTGAACCCAACTACTCTTTCTTTCTCTCCTGCGGACCCTTCGCCTGCTAACAAGGAGAACTTAGCACAACTAACAACTTCTGCTCGGGCCTCTATCAAGCGAGGCCCTTCGCTACATATACAGGACTCGAGAGCAACAGAAAGATTTTTCAATGGGTGCTTGGTATCAAACCTAACCCCCGGACTCAGAACCTTCCCAACCCTATTTGAACTGAATTCCAGGGGTTCCTTCCCCGGAGAGAGGAGATATGTAATAAGAGGAGACTGAGCTGAACTACTACATTTGTTCACTTTTGAACTTCATTTATGGATTCTTTTCTTGTTGAAGTGAGTCTTCATTGTTCCTAGAAGATAGAGATTAGAACTGAGACTGACTATGAAACGGAGACCGAGCTGACTAATAGTAGAGGGCGAGTCTTTCCTCCAACGGACCCCTCTCCTGCGCTTATAGTGCCCACTGCCATGAAAGCATAATCTATGGTTTTTCAGCTTGGCTTGAGCCCGTCGCCGTCCTTTCACTTGCAGATACTTCGCTTGGGGAGTCTACTTTTTCTTACTTTCATCTCGAGTGTTGTGTTCTTTCGTTTCCTCTATTAGTAGTCAGCTTGACTTCTTCTTTTCTTTGGTCGAGAAGTCAACTAACAACTAGTGCTTTCCACACCCCGCCTCTTATAGATGGAGGGAAATTTACCCGTGAATGCGGTGCGGGCCGCTGCTCTCCCTTTCACTCGAAACAAGAGTTCCGTGCCAAGCATAAAGATTGAATCAATAGGACCGTATTCTAATCCTCGAAATGCCATAACTCTCTTTCTGAATGTCTCGACTTTCTTTCTCAAACCACCGGACAGGGGTGCGGAAATAGCAACAATTAATGGTATAGCGGAAATCGCTTCTGATTTGATTTCGAAACGAATCCCTTTGAGAATCGGAGTGAGATCTCTCCCGAACTGCCAGTAAGTGCTTTACTTGAACATGGATTTGCCCTGAGGTTGCTTGCATACTACTGGACGTAAACTAGTTGCTTCGTCTTCCTTCACTGCGAGAACCCGCGATAACGATATATGAGGACTTCGGTTACCTGTCTTTGAATAATGCTTCGAAACCTGGTAATGCGCCAGTAGCGAGTTCAAGCGGGTCTCCTCTTCTCAAAGGGATTAGGCACAGAAGCTGTTAGCAAACACTGAAGCAGGGCTAGCTCCCTTCAGGGCAGTGAAAACAGTAGTAAACCAGGTATGTAATAATATCTATTTAGTAGTTCAAGCTCAATAGATAGTAAGGTTCTGAAAGAAGAAATGCGATGTAAAGTAAAGGGGTTTAGCGCTGTCTTTTAGCAGTCGATCTTGAATGCCTTTGTCTCACTTGAGAAAGAGAGGCGGGAAGCTGCTCAACTTCTTTGTTTTTCCGTAGCGAGCGCGTATCAGTCTCTGACGGCCACGAAGAGCAAGCAAGATAAGGCTTTTCCACTCCTCTCTTTACAGTCTCGTTCAAGCAGCTTCGCTCCTCTCCTTATAGTCTCGTGGCGTAACTTTCCACTCCTTTCCAACAAGCAGCGGATGAGCGCACTAGCGCGAAAGCCGTTGCGCGTTAGTCACGCACATACGTTTTCTTGCTCCGTTCCTCTCACATTCGTTCGAGTGTCTTTCGCTCTCTCTTATTAGAAGAAGGAAGGGGAAGGAATTCTATTCTTTACAGCCCTTTCTTCCCCTGTTCCGGTCATGGAATAGATGAAATAAATCGGGACGTCTGGCATAATAATTTCTAAAAGGCGGAATTGGATAACTTCTTTGGCTTTATTGAGGCTTTTGTAGTGTGTCCTCTCTACAATAGAGAAAGCCTTCTTACCCTATAAGGATAGACATAATGCTTTAACCTTCCCTTAAGGTAAATTCGTAGGCGTCTATTTTAGCGAAGAATTTATTGATGCCCGGGTTATAGAATTTTCCCGCTAAGGGGCTTTAAGCAACTCGACTATAAAGAGAGGGGCGAAAAGACTATAAGGAGAGGCGTGTTGACCACTCGCTTTAGAGGCGTGAAAGCCATTTGAACTTTCCTGCGTTGGAGAGGAGTGTTGACCACTCGCTTTACTGTAAGTTAAGGAGAGGAGTTGAAAGCCACTCGCTTTAGGATTGAGTGAGGTGACGAGGGGAAAGGAACGAAGCAACTCGAACGAATGTGAGAGGCGTGGAAGTTGGAAAGGCGTTCCATGCCTTAAGGCTGACTGAAGCTTCCCTCTTTCCTGGTCTCCATTACTATTAGTATTAGGAAGAAAAACGTCGTCTAGGCGTTCGGAGCGGAAAGAAGAACAGCTACGCCACTTAAGTAATATCGTAAAGAAGAACTGCTACGCAACTCTCCTTAGAACTATATAGAAGAAAGAAGAACTGCTACGCAACTAATAGAATAGTTCTATTAGAATAGGCATATTTGATGATGTCGCTTCCTTTTCTTTTCATTAATGAGGAACGAAGGTAGCGACATCTAGCCTATTCTCATTTCACTATTCTATTATTCGAATTGAACTATTCCACAATGCATTTTTGTGTTATCATTTTCTAACTCTCAATTGATAATTGATTAAGAGAAGAAAAGAGGAGAACAGCGTAGCAACTCTCCTTAGAACAGCTACGCTTCTAATCCATACTTTTCCTCTCCTTACAGTGTTTTTTGTCGAGATTTGGTTGGTGTTCAATAACGCTACTTTACTATAGCGTAGCTTCGTCTAGTTCTTTAATTAGAACTGCGTAGCTTCGTCTAGTTCTTTAATTAGAACTGCTACGCAACGTCTGGCTTCGTCCTCATGAAGAACGTGAGATAACAGAGTAGCTTCCGCCCAGTAGCGCCCTTTCCCTGACTTTCAAGGCTGGGCCGGTCCCCGGAAGTGAAGCCAACTCACCGACTAATTGAGAACAAGGAAGGCAAGTTCTTTAGTAGCCAAGGAAGGCAAGTTCTTTATAATACGATAAAGAATAAGAAATGTATTAACTTTAAGGAAGGAAAGGCGTGGAAAGCAGAACAGCGTAGCAACTCGACTGTAAGTCTTTCTCCTTGTGGAATAGTTCAATTCGAATAGGAGAAAGGGGAAATGAGAACTGCGTAGCAACTCGACTGAGCGTAGCAACTCGACTTACAGTCTTTTTGCTTTTAGCTCCTCTCGCATTCGCTCGAGCTGCTTTTAGCTCCTTTCCCTCTTCATACCTGATTCGAACTGCGTAGCAACAAATATCTACGTTCAATGAGATGATGTCGCTTCAGCAACTCGACTTACAGTCTTTTTGCTTTTCGCTCCTTTCCCTGCTACATAAAGTCAAGTGGCTTCTACGCCTCTCTTTCCTTAAAGTATAGTGGCGTAACTTTCCACTCCTCTCCTTACAGTAGCACAGGAAGGCAAGTGATTTATAATACTCTTTTACATATTAAATGTATTAACTTTCAGTTGAGAATAGGAGAATAGTTCCATTCTCAGTTGATTAGTCTGCCCTTTTCGTTCAATGAGAATAGGAGAAAGGGGAAATGAGAACTGCTACGCTCCAACCCTTCCAACAAGTGTAGTTGCGTAGCTCCAACCCTTGTTCTTCTTTCCGCGCCTCTCTTTCCCTCTTCATACCTGATTCGAACTGCGTAGCAACAAATTGAACTATTCTATGAGAACAGCGTAGCGGAAACCCTTACAGTCAAGTTGCTTCTACGCCTCTCTTTCCTTACTATAAACTTAGCAACACAGGAAGGCAAGTTCTTTATAATACGATTAATAATAATCAATGAGAACTGCTACGCTTATCATACTTAAAGCTTTCCACTCCTCTCGCATTCGCTCGAGTTTCTTTCCACTCCTTACAGTCTCGTTCAAGCTGCTTCGCTTCTATTATTATAGGAAGGAGAGGGGAATAAGAAGAACTGCTACTAATAGTTTTCTTAGAACAGCGTAGCAACTAATTGAACTATTCTATGAGAACAGCTACGCAACAAATATCATAGTTCTAATACGCTTCCTTCTAATACGCTTCTAATACTTAAAGCTTGGAACTCCTTACAGTCTCGTTGCTTTCCACTCCTTACAGTCTCTAAGGAAGGCAAGTGATTTATAATACGATTAAGAATATGAAATGAAAGTGAAATGAGAACTGCTACGCAACGAGACAGAGAGAATAGGAGAAAGGGGAACTGCTACGCTTAGAATTGAATAGTTCAAACTGCGTAGCTCCTCTCACTTCATTTTAAAGCTTCTTTCCACTCCTGTAAGTCAAGTACAGGAAAGTAGCTTTCACTCCTCTCACATTCGAATAGTGAAATGAGAATAGGAGAATAGTTCAATGAGAACAGCGTAGCAACTCTCTTTCCTTAGCAGTCTCGTTGCTTGGAACTCCTGTAAGTCTTTCTCCTTGTGGAACTATTCAATTCGAACAAGGCTTGGAACTCCTCGAACATTCGTCTAGTGAAATGAGAATAGGAGAAAGGGGAACTGCTACGCTGTTCTTCTTTCCACTCCTTACAGTCTCGTTGCTTGGAACTCCTGTAAGTCAAGTGTCTTTTCGCTCCTGTTCTTCATTTTCCCTTAGCAACACAGGAAGGCAAGTGATTTATAATACGATTAAGAATATTCAATTCCAGTTCATAGGCCTTAACAAAACTGAAATGAGAATAGGAGAATAGTGAAACTAATAGAATCGTTCAATTCGAATAGGAGAATAGTTCCATTCGAACAGCTACGCTTCTAAGTTTATAGTCTCGTTGCTTTCCACTCCTTAGCAGTCTCGTTGCTTGGAACTCCTTACAGTCTTTAGTAGCCAAGGAAGGCAAGTTCTTTATAATACGATAAAGAAAGAGTAGGAGAAAGCAAGAAAGAACTATCTGACTTCGCGGATAAGAAATCAAGGACTTGTCGGTAGATCAGCTAGCTCGCGCTCTAGTCTTTCATTGATCTTTTCTGCCCGGACCATCGCTTTAGCGCCTTTAGCAACTACTATAGCCCAGCCCGGACCATCGCTTATACCGGAAGCGACATCATCAAATATGCCTATTCGAATTTCACTATTCTATTATTCTAATGGAACTATTCTATTAGTTGCGTAGCAGTTCTAATTAAAGAACTATTAGTACCCTTTACTTAAGAGATTACTTTCTTAGTAGTTGCGTCTCGTCTCATTTCCTTACTTCTTGCCTATGAGAATTGAACTATGATATTAGAAGCGTAGCTGTTCTTCTTTCGCCCCCTCTCACATTCGTTCGAGTGGCTCCGCTCCTCTCTCTAAATAGAAAGACTCAACGAGGAGTATGAGAAGAGAGTTTCGAAGGTCAGATGAAAGCGGATTCTCTTTCCGGACCGGTTTGAAATCGATTCTCAAGGGGGAAAAGAAAAGGAAGTAAGACCCGTGTTTAGTTTCGTTACCGGCCAACACTCCTCTCCTTAACTGGAAAGTGGCTCCGCACCTCTCACATTGGAACGCCTTTCCTTATAGTAAAAACGAGTGGCTTTTTCGAAAGGCGTCAAAGTTTGACGTATATAGATATAGTGAGTGTGCCATGAGTTTAAGGATTGCTTCCCAGACGAGGGTCACAGAAGAGGGGAATAAGAAGAACTGCTACTAATAGTTCTTTAATTAGAACTGCGTAGCAGTTCTAAGTTTATAGTCAAGTTGCTTTTCGCGCTTTTCCTTTTAAAGCTTCTTCCACGCCTCTCACATTCGTTCGAGCTACCTTCGTTCCGTCATTAATGAAAAGAAAAGGGAGTTTACTTGCTTTTATGAAATGAAAAGGGATGCGCTAAGGCAAGCTACGCTGTTCTTCTTCCGCTTAGAGTAAGGAAATAAACTCCCTTCCTCTAACAAGTAAGTCTTTCTCCTTGCGGAATAGTTCAATTCGAATAGGCTTTCCACTCCTTTCCTTGCAGTCAAGCAGCTTCGCGCCTTTCGCCCCCTCTCTCTAAGCTAAACGCCCCTCTCCTGTAAGTCTTTTTGCTTTCAGCTTCTTTCCCTGCGGTCAAGTGACTTCGTTCCTCTCCAAACTTTATAGTCAAGCAAGCGGCTTGGAACTTCCTTCTTTATAGTAAAGGAGAGGAGTGGAAAGCCTATTCTAAGCGACATCATCTTTTATGCCTATGAGAATTGAACTATGATATTATGAGAATTGAACTATGATATTATGAGAATTGAACTATTCTATTATTCAAATGGAACTATGATATTAGTTGCGTAGCAGTTCTAAGAAAACTCTTACTATAAGGAAAACGGAGCGGAAGTTGGAAAGGCGTTCCATTTAAAGCGATCTTCTTCTAAGCGGAAACGAGACTAGAAACTCGAATTCCAGTTTGAACTATAAGGAATTGATGTAGCAGTTAAAGAATGAAACTTGGCTTCAAGCCGGGCTAGGAACTTCGAACCTACTCCTTTTCCCTGAACTCGTAGCTTCGCTTCGTCATCAAATATGCCTATTCTAATTGGTAAGCCAAGTCCGATCGATCTTAAAGCTACGAGGTTCCCGTTCTCAATTCTTCTTTCACTCCTCTCTTCCCTTATAGTCTATCGAGTTGCTTTTAGCTCCTTTCCCTGCTACATAAAGTCAAACAGCTTCGCGCCTCTCCTGTAAGTCGAGTCGCTTTTCAGCTCCTTTCCCTACGGTCAAGTGGCTTTCGCTCCTTCCAACAAGTATAGAAGCGTAGCTGTTTTAAAGAGATACCCGTTCGTGAACCTTACCTAAGGTTCACTCACTAGATAGAAGCGTAGCTGTTTTAAATAGAAGCGTAGCTGTTCGAATAGAATAGTCTCGTTGCTTTTCGCCTCTCGCATTCGTTATTAGTTGCTACGCTGTTCTTCTTTCACTCCTCTCTTCCCCTAAGGCCATTTGCGGCGCATTTAACGCGGCGACAGCCCCCCGCATACCCAATATATCATGAGAGTGGCGGAACGGGGCTTAAAAGCGCCGGAAATGGGCTGTTAGCTTTCCAACCTTATAATCAAGCAAGTGAGGAAGGGCGTTCCATGCCTATTCGAATAGAACTATTCTAAGCGTAGCAGTTCTAAGAAAACTCTTACTTACAGGAGAGGCGCTTTAGCCGCTCGACCGTAGGGAGAGGAGTGAAAGCCATTTGAGTTTTCGCTTGCTTGATTATTTGGAAAGGGGCGGAAATACGGTTGTTTACTTGCTTACTTTTCTGAGAAGCTCTTTACGACTATAAAGGACAGGGGGCTGTTCACCTTTGGAAACTTAGCTAGACCGGTCACGACATGTTGTTTGTTGATATTTATTGAGGAGTTTAGCTGACTGAATCCATAAACCGTCAAAGTCACCGTCACTGGTACTTTTGTGACTCTATTCTATAGGTAGGTATAGGTATTGGTGGAGCTTGCGTAATGTAGTTGTAGTTAAGACGAAAGGGGAAGGAAGCTCGACCGGGTAGACGTAATGAAGCTCGACCGGGGGCGAAGCTGTTTGAACGAGAACGAATGTGAGGGGCGAAGCTACTCGACTGTAGGGAGAGGGGCGCTGTTCTAAGAAAACTCTTACTATAAGGAGAGGCGCGAAGACAAGCCGCGAACTATGAACGAAGGGCAAGATCTGCAGCTACAGCCTTGGCAACTTAAACAGCCTCGGCGGCAACCGCTTTCTGCTTCCTTGTGGAATAGTTCAATTCGAACTGCTACGCTCCTCTTCCTCTCTGTTCTTCTTTCACTCCTCTTCCTCTCTGTTCTTCTTTCACTCCTCTTCCTCTCTGTTCTTCAACACTCCTCTCCTTACAGTCTCGTTTCTTTCCACTCCTTTCCTTTTAAAGCGATCTTCTTCTTCAAGCATTCAAAATGTATGAACTCAACCCGCTTTCACAATGAAGTGAAAGACAAATGAGTTTAGCTTGAAGAGGAAAGGAGTTTTAACAAGCAAGGAAGGAACGAGTCGCTTCCCCCTTTCCTTCACCACCAGCCCTCGCCCCTTTTGAAAAGCAGAAATGCGACGTTTCAAACCGAAATTGTACTTTCCAATATGCCTATTCGATCCAATATGCCTATGAGAATTGAACTATGATATTAGCCTATTCGAATTGAACTATTCTATTATTCGAATTTCACTATGATATTATGAGAATTGAACTATTCTATTAGTTGCGTAGCAGTTCTAATTAAAGAACTATTAGTACCCTTTACTTAAGAGATTACTTTCTTAGTAGTTGCGTCTCGTCTCATTTCCTTACTTCTTGCCTATGAGAATTGAACGATTCTATTAGAAGGCAAGAAGTAAGGCCATTTGCGGCACATTTAACACGGCTTAAACCTCCCTCATTACCAATCTCACATTAGAGTTCGGAAAGGGGGCTTAAAAGCATCGCAAATTGGGTGTTAGCTTTCCAACGAGGGTGGATTGAATGAAGCGACATCATCAAATATGCCTATGAGAATGGAACTATGATATTAGTTGTTCTCAGTCTTCAATTTGCCCTTTCTTGCTTAGTAAGGCGCAACGGCTTTCGCGCAGCTGCTACGCAACTAATTGAACTATGATATTAGTTCAAGTCAAGGTTGTAGAAAGAAAGTCTACCGGACGTGGGAAAACTGACTTCTAGTGAGGGAGGGCGAGCTTTAATTGAAGTAGGAGCGTTTAGCCACTTCCAACAAGTCTGTCTCGCTCGTTGCTTCGCTGTTCTCCTTAACAGTCAAGTCGAGTTCAAGTTCAAGCAGCTTCACTCCTTCAAGCGGCTTCGCACCTCTCACATTCGTTCAAGCAGCTTCGCTCCTCTCTAAGAACCGGTATGGAACGCCTCTCCAACCAGTCAAGCTACTTCGTTCCCTTCCTTACAATCAAGCGAGTCGCTAAAGCTTTCCACTCCTCTCCTTTTTATGGCCTTCCACTCCTTTCCTTGCAGTCAAGTTCAAGCTGCTTCACTCCTCTCCCTACGGTCGAGTGGCCTTTAGTCCTTTCTTTCCTGCAAGTCTGAAAAGTGGCTTCGCACCTCTCCTTCCAACAAGTCTTTTGGCGTAACTTTCCACTCCTTCCCTTAACTGGAAAGTTGTTTTCACTCCTTTCCTTATAGTCTGTCTCGTTGCTTCGCAGTTCTAAGGCGAGTAGTCTCGTTCAAGTTCAAGCTGCTTCACCCCTATCACGTAAGTCTCGTTGCTTCGCAGTTCTTCTTATTCCCCGCCCCCTCTCTCCTTCCAACAAGTCGAGTTCAAGCTGCTTTGGAGCTCCGTTTTCCTTAAAGTAATAGTTTTCTTAGAACTGCTACGCATTTTCAAACTCTTAATTGAGAATTTCTTAAGAGAAGAAAAGTTCCATTCGAATAGGCTAATAGTGAAATTCGAACTGCTTCGCCCCTCTCCTTACAGTCTTTTTGCTTCGCTCCTCTCACGAACGCCCTTCCCTTTTTCAGCTCCTCTCCTTACAGTCGAGCGGCTTCGCACCTTTCCTTCCTTGAAAAGCGCTAAGAGGGAACCTGTAGATATTACTTAAGTGGCTACGCAGTTCGAATAGAATAGTCTCGTTGAAGAGGCCCTGTTTCGCCCCCGCCTTTCCTTTTAAACGCTCCTTTCCAACGCAGGTTATAGTCTTCAAAGTGTCTTTCCACGCCTCTCCTCTCCTTAACAGTCGAGTCTCCTTTCAGTCGCCCTCTCCTTTTTATGGCTTTTCGCGCCTTTCCTTTTAAAGCTTTTCTCCTTCCACTTCAGGTTCGGGGAGCTAGAAGCCTTAAGCGCTAGGCCTGACCGATTCCCTTTCGTCTCTGCAAACATGGGCGGTGAGAGGGAAAAGGAAGCTCGAACGAAGTGAGAGGGTGGATGTAATGAAGCTCGAACGAAGTAGCTCTTTCAACTAATCCATACTTTTCCTCTCCTGTAAGTCTTTAAAGTCGAGATTTGATTAATCATAATCAATTACTTAACAAAAGTGAAATGAGAATAGGCTAATTGCTACGCTGTTCGAATTGAACTATTCCACAAGGTTGGCAACTATACTTGTTGGAAGGAAAGGCGTGGAAAGCAGAACTGCTACGCTTCTAATATCATAGTAGCTACGCTTCTAATATTCCATACTTTTCCTCTCCTGTAAGTCTTTTTTGGAGAGTTCCAAGAAGTAAGGAAATGAGACGAGTGAAAGCAACTCGCCTTAGAACTGCTACGCTTAGAATTGTACTTTCCAATATGCCTTGTTCTAATATCATAGTGAAATGAGAATAGGCTAATTGCGTAAAGGAAGGAGATGAAAGAAGCTCGACTAAAAGGAGAGGAGATGAAAGAAGAACAGAAGGGCGTGGAAAGCTACTCTAACAAGTCAGTCTTTCTCCTTACTCTAACAAGTCAGTCTTTACTTTTCCTCTCCTGTAAGTAAAAGCGAGCAGTCTGGAACTCCTTTCCCTGCTACATAAAGTCGACGTTCTTGTGCTTAAGTAATTGATTAAGAGAAGAAAAGAGGAGAACAGCTACGCAACTCTCCTTTATTCTGTCTAAACGCTCCTTTCTTTTGCTTGTTTTCGCTACCTTCCCCACTCCTCTTAGTCTTTAAAGTCGAGATTGGGTTGGTGTTCAATAACTATACTATACTATAAGGAAAGAAAGGAGCTGAAAAGAAGAACAGCGTAGCAACAAATTGAATAGTTCAATGAGAACTGCGTAGCAACAAATATCATAGTTCAATTCGAACAGCTACGCTTATAATTGAATAGTTCCATTAGAATAATAGAATAGTGAAATGAGAATAGGCTAATATCATAGTTCAATTAGAATAATATCATAGTTCCATTTGAATAATAGAATAGTTCAATTAGTTGCGTAGCAGTTCTAATTAAAGAACTATTAGTAGCAGTTCTTCTTATTCCCCTCTTCTGTGACAGCTATTTCCTCGTCTGGGAAGCAATCCTTAAACTCATGTTCCTCCTCTCTGGGTGCCTAGGTATCCACCCGTTCGCCTTTCCTCCTTTGAACCTCGCCCCTGGTCAGACCGGATTTTGCCTTCAAACCTCAACTCAAAAATGAGAAAAGCAACTCGCTTTCCTATAAGGAGAGGAGCGTTTAGCAAAAAGACTGTAAGGAGAGGAGCTGAAAGAAGCTTTAAAAGGAAAGGCGTTCCATGCCTATTCTAATAGAACTATTCCACAAGGGAGTTTACTTGCTTACTTGTTAGAGTACGGAAGCGACATCATCTAATAGAACTATTCCACAAGGAAGCTTTAAAAGGAAGGGCGTGGAAAGCTACTCGAATGAAGAATCTTTCCGAGGAGTGACCCCAAGTAGAAGTTAGAGAAGGAATTGATCCTTTCCTGAAAGATATAGGACTTAGGACACAAACTAAATGATCGAACTGATGAATCTCAGTCTAGGTGGAGTTTACCAGCACATAGGTAGTCTAAGTTCCTAAAAAAGGGAGTCTCTGACTTCCACTTAGCTATTCTCTGAGCTTGCTTTCCAGTCTATCTTCAAAAGTAGAGAAGGTTTAGCGGTCAGTAAGAAACTCCTCAATCAAGATGAATGAGACCTTTCATGGAAGTCTTAGTTGGACTCTACACCGCTACGCACCTTACGTCGATCTAGATGATAACAAGGCCTTTCTTCCTCATTCAGAAGGAGTAGAGACCTAGCTTTCATCTGTCTGTTAAAATGTAATGCTATACCTTTTGTCCTTGAGAATCGGCTGGGTATAGCGGGAAAGAGTTTGACGATCTAGTTACATATCACATAAGATGGGTACTCCCGATATTGTCTTGGGAATTCGAAGTATATATAGTAGCGTACTGGACTCCATCTACATAAGTAGAAGCATTCAAGAATCACTTGACAGTTCTTATTTCCATTTTCCGACTCTCATCTTGTTAACTGACTTAACCGCAATACTTATCCAAAGACAGGACAAGTTGAAAGAGCTTCGGTAGTTACACTTTCTGTCTCGCGTAAGAAAGAGAGTTTAGAGTGCCATACAAAGAACCTTAGATAAGGGGATTCCTCCCATTGACTGAAGTTCAGAGTCAACCTTCCACACAAGGCAATCTTCTGATAGAGGGGAAGAGGCAGAGCACAACCGATTCTGTGGCACAAGATGCGCTGGTATTGCAAAGGCAGGAATGAGTTCACAACGTTCGAATAAGCTACTCGACCGACTAAAGCTAAAAGGAGAAAGGGAGATGACTCTAGTTGTTGAGTACCCTGAGGAAGGTACCAGATCGACTTCTAGTTGTAGCGGATCTTACTTACATCGGTTCTAGCGCTTTCTCTTGATTCTATTTTGGAAAGATCTTTCCTTGCTCTGAGGAATGCCCGGTTTAACCAGAATCATCTCGTTAGCTTTTAGAGTCATCCCGGGATCTTTGGCTTATGCCATGTGCTCCAAACTTGAACTCAACTTCCTTTTTTCACCAACATCCGCTTCTCACTCAAGAAACTGGTGAAAGTCCTTTCCCTTTGCTGCAGCTTTCACAGTCCCACTCCTCCTCAGACCAGACTGGGCTGCATTGCCGTACCTTCATACCTTCGCCCCGATGTCCTGTCTTAAGGTTCCCCCGAGCTACTTTATTAAAGCAGACTTTTGCTCATCGTCTGCGTCTTTAGTCGAAAGCTATTTCTTTTATGATTCCTTCTCTCACTTCTTGAAGACTTTCTTTTTCATTCAATAGCGCCTCTCCTATAAGAGAAGGAGCTTTCTTCACCCCTACGGCAGGCCCTTCTTCAAGAGTGCCCTTTCCCCAGCCTCCAATCGTCTCAGAAGAGAAGACTAAGCTCAGACGAATTGCAGTCCGCCCCCGCCCCTCCTTAGTGACTTTGGTCAGGAAAGGGAATAGGGCAATAAATAGAGCTTCGGCTCAGAATTAGACCTTCTGTAGACGGAACTTCAGACTTCTGGATAGGCCTGAGAAAGCCTAGACCAAAGGTGCCTAATAGCCTAGCCAGACTCATCGGGTAGGGAATCCCATCCTCAGCGAAGCCAGTAAGCAAGCCCAAGTCCACGCAAGAAGGCCCGCTGGATCTATCCAAATTCAAAGCCCATCAAAGACTCTCCTACATGAAAGGATCTGAGTCCATCCAAATGATATTAAGCAAAATCCTATTCTGGAAAGAATGGCAAAGTAAGGGATTGTTGTCTGCTCAGAGATTTCATATCTCTCCCACGTGTGATTCATCCTAACAACTATCGATTAGGTTAAAAAAGTGCCCCTACACATGAAAAAAACGAATTAAAAGGGCAAAAGAGACGAAGGCCAAAGCATTGACTGAAGAGGGGGGCAAAGAGATATTCGCCTTTGACTTCTTCTCCGCCTACTGACTGCTACTCGGCTAGATGCTCCTATTTCTTATTCGTAGATCGTAGATTAAGATGTTATTAGGTAAGGAAAGTCAGTCCTTTCATTCCTTCCTGAAAATAGATCCCCAATAGCTCGCAGATGAGGAATTCTTCCGCTACGACCCTTAGGCGAGCTAATCAGTCTTGCTTTGCCAAAAAATCCCTCCTCACTCTTCTATTTATTTACTTTTGGGGTAAGAAGCATCCAATTCCATGTCTTAAGCATGATTAGGGTTAAGGGAAGGATTGCAGCTAGATAGTAGGCGGCGGGGGAAAGCTAGCTGAAGATGCATAGAATGCCCTGTTAGGGAGAAGCCGATTCGCCACTTTAAGAAAGTATTTTCGAACTAATGCCACATCTTCTACTTCGACAAGGCAGGTGCAAAAGGAAAAGGAGTAAGGGCTTAGGAAGGTAGCGCAGTGGAAGCAGCAATCCCTATTTCGCATAGCCCTTTATTGGGTAAAGTGAATCAGAATACGCGGGTTGACATTCAATTAGAATAACCGCTGTTGTCTCTTTCCTGCTCTCCAGAATCCGGTGTTAGTTGAATAACCCTTGCTATTGAATCCGATGCTCTAGAGGAAGGCAATGAAATTGTTGATGCATCGAATGCCATGGTTGGCTCTTGGGGAAGGAAGGAGAGTGATTGGCATGAAGTAGGGCAGAAAGAGGGGATTCAGGTTCTCTTTTAAAAGGATTGGATTTGCTGCTTGCCTTCCGCACCTTGATCTGTCTAGTTCTATTTTGACTAATCCGAATCTGTGTACTGAGTAAAAGCGAAATATCTTCTCTCAATTCTTGGCAGAGGGAAGCCCCATGACCGACCGAACCGAGGCTGGGGTAGATAGAGGAAGAGAAGATTTTTTGAATGCTCTCGGGCATTTATTGAGGTAGTAAAATATTATGTTTCAGAAGGATCTTTTTTGGTATTAAAGTCTTCAATCTGTGAGGAAGTAGCCCATTCTTCATCTACGCAAAGATGAATTACTGCTTATTCGACCGGTCCTACCCCGGCTTATTAGGATAGGACCTTCTCTTATCCCGGATGACTTGAGCTTGTCTTGGCTCTCTTCTTTGACAAAAAGCACTTTGCTTAGATGGTTTGGCACGCTTAGCTTTCGATCGAGAAAGACGGGAGTGAGGGCTTATTGCCCCATGTCTTACCTATAAAAAAAAGGCAGGAACTTATTAGCACAGATGACTTGCTTGCATACCTTCTCCGAGATATGGAAAGGGGTTTCAGATAGAGGCTGGCATTAAAGGAAGCGCTTTCAGCACACACCTAAACAATCGTGTACTTGGGAGCCCCGAGACTTCCTTATAGATACAGACTTTCCGTACTGCCAAGGAAGGAATAGACTTTACAAAGGATCTACAACACTAGCAAATGAGCATTTCATACTTTCCCGCGCTACTTCCCAGTCCAATAGAGGTCTTTCCAGTAAAAGGAGGTCGTGTACCACAGTTCGAGTGAAAAAGAAGAAAGGGGAAATTGAAGACTGAGAACATACGAGGTCGGTGCTAAGAGCGCTAAGACTTAAGCTTAAGAAATTACTTAAGTCAAGTTCTTGTGCTATATATCGTTCGTGATCCCCACCTGGGAATCACATCACTCCCTTTTGACTTTGTTAGAAGAGGCAATGCTTCAGAATTAGACTAGGGGCCTTATGCCAATCAACATCGTTCGTTCTCCCCGCCCGGGAAGAACTTCACTCCCAAGACCTTAAGCTAGCAAGACTAATAGGTTTAGACTAGGGCGCCAACCCTCACTAGAAGTCAGTTTTCCCACGAGAGGTAATGAGAAGAATTCTAGAATGGATTGCTACCTATGCCTAGATCACGGATAAATGGAAATTTTATTGATCAGACCTTTTCAATTGTAGCCAATATCTTATTACGACTAATTCCGACAACTTCAGGAGAAAAAGAGGCATTTACCTATTACAGAGATGGTGCGATTTGATTCTTTTTTTTATTGAATATTTATTCATTTATCTCAGTCTTACGAACACGTGATTCGAGAAAATGAAAAACAAATCTACGCTTTTTGAAGGTGAAGTTTGGAAATAGAACAATTCCTTCTGTCGTGTATCCTCGATTAATGCAACCTCAGATGCTATGTTTCAATTCTTCGATTCTAGTATTAAGCGAAAGGTTACGCCTAGAGGTTCTGTATTACGGGTTAATCCTACTCTACTAGCGCTAATAGGCAGCATAGGGGAAGAAGCGCTACACCTAGGAATCAACAACACGAAAACTTTGTTCTAAGTCAGCCCTTTCCTTAGCGGGCTTGGGACTAAAAGAATGGTTGGGACAACAAACATCCATCTCGTTCGTCCTTTGGATACCCGTATAACCATCGAAGGCTATTGAAGTGACTAATTCCTGGAAATTAGGAGGCGTTAAAAAGAAATAAATTGTTGGAGTTATCTTATCATTTCTATCTAGTCCCAATAGGCTTGATGTTAAGAAAGAATCTCTTGCAGGCTAGAGATTTCTTGTAAAAACACTAGCCCTGCTGAGTTCATAATGAGAATATTTTCATCGTTGAATCTTTTTTGATTCTATGTATTATTCTCATTATGCACATAAGGGAGGAGCCGTATGAGGTGAAAATCTCACGTACGGTTCTGGAACGGAGATTCTTTCAATTGAATGACGACCGGTCGGCTCAATCCGAAGGAAATTACGCGGAAGCTTTGCAGAATTATTATGAAGCTATGCGACTAGAAATTGATCCCTATGATCGAAGTTATATACTCTATAATATAGGGCTTATCCACACAAGTAATGGAGAACATACGAAATGGAATATTATTTTATAGCACTAGAACGAAACCCATTCTTACCACAAGCTTTTAATAATGCAGTTCGTCCACCCGCCGATTTGCTGCTTTAGGAACCCACCCGATGGAATCATACGAGCCAGGAAGGTTCACATTGCCGGAAACGAGCCTAGATGCCTGCACTAGCTGCTTTCTTGATCTCCTTGACTTTCTTTTATAGTAAAGCTCTGTCACATGGTTCTCGATACTTTGATTTTACTTTTATAGAAAGTAGGAATCCCATTAGCATGCCAAAACGGATGAAAACTGGGTTTACAAGACCTCTTTAACGAAGACAAGCACTTGATGAGAGTGCATGTAGCTCAATGGTTCATGGTTGGAAGCTAGGGAGGAATGCCTGTGAAATCTATCGTATATAAGAAAAAGGTTGACTTTATCAGCTTCGAAATCTCGTAAGAGAATAAAGTGCCTAGAAGGCGGTTGCGGCGCATCCAGTAGGAATCGATCTCATTCCTTTTTTTTTGATTTTCTTTCGAATAAGGTGAAGTAAGACCAAGCCCATGAGCTTATTATCCGCGGTCGGAACAAGTTGATAGGATCCCCGTGTGGCGACATGGGGGCGAAAGAGAGGGTTTTCTCTCGCTTTTGGCATAGGGTGCCCCAGTGGGAGGCTATTAGCTCAGTGGTAGAGCGCGCCCCTGATAATTGCGTCGTTGTGCCTGGGCTCTCAGCCACATGGATAGTTCAATGTGCTCATCGGCGCCTGAGAGGACTCTGCCTTACGTTACGACTATGCGGTCTTACGGCAAAGGTAATTGATTGAATGATACCTTAGCTAACAAAGATCTTTCTAGTGAGTGAACCTTAGGTAAGGTGCACGAACGGGTATCTCTTCAATAAGCTGAAAGATTAGCTAGTGCTTCTTTTCTTAGCCAGGTTACATACTCAGGAGCTGGGGTGAAGTCATCGGTCAGTTGCAAACGAAACGGTCTATCCCCCGCTGCCTGCGATACTTCCACTCTTTCTCCACGTAGTCTATGAGACGCTTGTTGAGCTCTTATCCACCTTTCTCTTTCAAGCTTCGGAATAGCTTGCTCATAGTGGAATTGCCTCAGAACTCGAGCCTACAAAGGTAGTGCGGCGAAGTCAAATAAGTATGAGAGAAAAGTGACCAAGAACATAAGGACCAGATGGTCTCAACCACGGGCATACCCATTGGATAGGGGATAGGATCCGCCGTCCTAGGTCCGAACCAGACGCACCCACCATTCAACCTCATCATCATAAGCTCGGATAACGCTCCATGTACATCCTTGGGAGATATGTTTTTAGCGGAAGCTGCTTTCCCCGGATGCGGAATTGAAAGAACCATGACTTTTTTCCTCCTCATCAACTCTCTGTTGGGCGGATTCTTCGGATAAACCTCCTTCATTCTACCTTTAGCTTGGTTCTTTTATTTACCTTGGGTAGCTTCCTATTCAGCCAGTATGCCTCTTTTCACACCTTCCTTTCCTGCTATCATTCCTGGCAGGAAAACTGGTTATTCTCGAGCAGCAAGAGGACATTCTCGAACAGTCACTTTTTGATTCGATGCTCTCCTTGGCCTTGCCTTTTCTCATGTATTCTATTCGCCTATACGAGGGAAGCCAGGGAGCAGCACTAGTCTTTCTTGGTGTGATCGTATCAGCTGTGATGTTATCAATTTCATCAGCAGCACATGAATGCACAGAGAAGGCCCTCGCTCGGGTTCTTTGACATCGACTCGGTTGCTAGGAAGAATGAGGGCTTAGAGACAATAGAACTAGTGGAACTTTCCCTCTAGCGTACCGAACTTGTGAAAAGCATGATTTCATTTAGGATATGCACGGATAGAAGTAGCTGCTTAGGTTGCATATATAAGCAAAAAAATCAGATCAGAGCCTGGCCACTCCACTTAAGGTCACCCTCGAGAACAGGATTTTGAAGATAAGAGCTGAAAAACTGCTTTTTATCACATCTCGATCTCTCTCAATGGAAGCTATCTTGCTCAGTTTAGGGCGTAGGTAGGGGGTCGGAATGATTTTCCTGATGTTACTGGTGTTGTTGATTTTGCTTTCGCTAGAGTGTGAATCATACGCCGGGTGTAATTAGATATATATCACTACGCAAAAAACTTTTGGTTAGAATTTCTCCTCTCTTTCAAGTGAAATGCTCCTTTCATTCTTTGGGCAGTAGAGATGATGAAAGACCAGATGATTCGACAACATCTGAATATCCAACTGATGAATCAGCCGCTGAATCAACAGAATAATCCGCATCCAAAGAAAGATCCGAAGAAAGAGAATCTAGGGCATCAACCGGTCCTGGAGAAGAAGCTCTACCGCGAAGAGAGCATAGATAGGAATTTGCATTCTTTTTCAAGAAATTCAACAAGGACTCTTCCGGCTTGCTTTAGAGGAAAAGGAATCAATCAAAAAACGAATCAGCTAAAACAGATTCAGCATCTGAAGAAGCTGCTGCCACTAGAGAAAGAAAAGTATCAGCTAAAGTCGAATCCGAAGACACAGAAGAGGTTTTTTCCTTTCGATTTCCCAATGCCAAACAGCCGTATAGAACGAAAATAGGTTGGGGAGACGGGGACCCATACTCAAATTCCGAGGCAAGCCTAACCTGATTTGATGAAGAACAAAGGCCTGAAACGAAGCCAAAAAGCGTCTTTCTTACTCGGTAGTAAATGTTGCCATTCTCACTGGGGTATCATAAATAAGTGAAAGGGAAAGGATAGAGTAAAACTTCGGGGAACGAAGCGAGGAGGCCATCCATATGGACGGAGGAAAATCACCCCTCTCCTTATAGTCGAGTTGCTTAAAGCCCCTTTAGTTTAGATAATATAGGAAAGGTCCTCTCAATGCTCTAACGCCCACCGAGTCAGAAGATATTGAAGCATAGCGCTTTGAATATGATACATAGAGATTGATTCAATAGAATAGGGGACTCCCTAAATGAAGTGGTGTCTGGACTAGAATGCCTTTCATTTTTTTTAAAGAAAGCGGATTCGAGCTCGCCCCGCTCTAACGGCTTTTCCGAAGGGCTGCTTCCGGGATCATAGAAATGATTACCTTGTTCGTGGCAATCAATGTCGCTAAAAGTGGAACGTAAGGGCTGCTGTGTAGAATAGGAGCGATAGGCCCTACTGGACGTGGAAATGACGGAATCGTCCACTCCATAATTTCGTAGGAAAAGGTTGATCCATAGCAATCAGCGATGTCCCGATCATAGCGTAAGCTGAAAGTCTGTTAGGAGGGCGCGGCGGATCATTCTTATTCATATATGAAGCTTGGCACCTTCTCTTAGAGCCAATCCCTCTCTTCAAATCCAATCATGTAGAGAGTTTCTGCTTTCTATGGGGGCCCCTTTTTTGAGTTTGTTTTCGGCTCCGGGGATATTTCCTTTCCTTTATTAACTAAATAAATTGGTTCCTTTCCTGACTATGGAACTATTAGACAAAGAAAGGTTAGTTGAAACTGCTTAATCGAGCCGTAAGCCAACCCATATCCTTATTCGCCAGTTCCTACGCTCCCTACCGGTTAAGCCAGTAACCTCTTCCTTCCTCCAGATTCTCTTTCTTGGTGGCAACATCTTCGAACCTCTCCCGACTCCACTGATTACTATCTCCTAACGCCTTGTCCCTCTCCTTGACGTATTGTAGGTTCCAAAAATGCGTTATTTCGCACGTTTCCAGACCCGTATAGATAACTGGTATCCAAACGGGGGAAATCACTACACCAGTCTAACAGGTATCAACTAAACACCCTAACCGGAAAGGGCAAAAGCAGCGACTTTGCCGTATCGACTCATTCTTTCAACCTTAGGGGACTCAAAGAAAAGAAGTGTACCTGGTCTTGTCAGAGCCTAAGGAAGGCCTCCGGAAGTCGAATGAGCGGGAGTGCAGTTGCTCCTCTTGTTCCTGCGGATAGGTCGGGCAGAGCGGCGCCTTTCATGGAAGAGAGAGTCCATGGCAGAGGTACGAGCGAGAAAGGCGGCCAGAGCGCTCTTCTCCTGCTCCTGACCCGTCATGGCACGATCAAAGCATGGCTGTTCATGTAAGAAGAAGACTCTAAGAAGAATGGACTTTGATAGCCACTTTCTAGGCCGGTTAAAGGATGTCTCTTTCTTTTCCTGCGAGGAGCAACTCTTCTTGGGCTTACCCTTGATCTCCGGCCAGTTCGTCGAGAGCCCATCCACTGCAAAGACCATATGTAAGCACACCTGTACACCTACGGCTGAACTCAGATCCCGGCCTCCACTTCCAAGGGCAAGGAAGAAAAGCAGCATAACCCAGAACGGAACTTTCTTCCTTGTGAGAGAGTCCCGCCTTCCGCCTCCGTCTTCTAGTCTGGTCTTTCCTATTGGTGTTGTTCCATTGGGGATTCAGTGTTCTATGCATCGATACCAGTTCAGAATAACAGGACTTTTGGTCGTCCATCACCGGGATCTCGTAGGAAATCTATATATAGGCCAATCCAGAAAAGTTAGAATATCCCTTGTTTTGTGGATCTCCTTAGTCAATGACTTCATAAGAATGCTCTGCTTCTGCGCCTCTTCAGACTTTTCGCTAGCTAAGCGAGCCCTTCCCCTTCTTGGGATACCTCTAGATCCCTGCCCTGCGTGTTCCATTCTAGCTACCGGGGTGTTCTTTTTCTTCTCAGACGAGATTGAATAAATCTTGTAGTTTGCATTGACTAGTAGAATTGAGTAGTTGGCAGCTAACGAACGAGCATGGTAGCTAAGGGACAATCGATATGTAAACTTCATAACCTTATAGTCTAGTCCTTTCCTTCTTACTAGTATAGTCTCTTTCTTTTGTTTGAGACCAATGGTAGAGTGTAGTATAACATGTACTTGCCCGCATCTCGTTGGAGTAATGTAGAGGAATCTAAGCCCATTAAGAGAGGCTTTCTGAGATCGAGATGTGTGCTCATCTCTGTTGTTTCCTTTTATGCTGCTGAACTACGTGTACTTTGTATAGTGAGACATATCCCCTAAGGTAAGGAGTCCGCGAGCCAGTGAACAGGGTGAACATTACTGTCTTCTCCAGGCAGCAAACTCTCTGTTGAAACCGATCCGGTGCCTGCCCTGTTCTTTTATTTCAATAGAATTCAGGATTTTCCTTCTTCTCGAGGAGCGGAAGTTTATACGCTTTGGTCGCAGCATCCCGTATTCGATCATCCGACATGCAGGTCGGGTTATTGCTTTATTAGTCCAACCAACCTCTCTTTTACCTTTGCGTGCTAGCTGATTTAGCAATTTCCCCATTAATAGACTTGTTTTTGTTCATTTTGAACTTGGATTCGAACTGATTCCCAGGACCGATTTTCATGCTTCTTATTCGTCTTTCCTCTATCTTGGCAGACTGGGGAAAGCTAAGCTAACCTTTGAACATTTCATTTCATGTTCGCATTTCAAACTTTCCTCTTCAGCCTATTCACTTAGCCAGGTATTCCCGCAGCGGAGGGTAGCCTCGTTTGCCGCTCTATCGATTGTTATTCTCTTAGTTAGCTATTTAGGGGGAAGCCCTAGATTGTATATGGTTATTTATGGACTTCACTCGGGACCTCACTCGCCCAGTCGTTAGCGCAATAGTAGTCTCAAGTCTTTCCATTATCACTAGTTGATACCCAAACTATAGACAGGCTAGCTCGCGCCTCAGCTAAAGGAAAAGAGCCATACAATGAATAAGGCAAGGTAAGCACTCGGTCCTCGAAGTCAGGTTAATCTGTTGGGTGGCTTTCAATTTCCAATTTGATTTTGTTTAGTGAAGATATCGAGATTATCTTAAGAGAGAAGGTAGCCCTTTGTCACGAGCTGGACTCGAACCAGCACCTCTGGGCAACGAGTGGGAAGGAGCCTTGACTTGATCATTGTACAAGTGCTTAAGGCTCCTTGTGGCTATGGCCACAACTATCATATAAGACAAGACTTGGAAGCAAGCTACCAGCGCCTATCGGCGAGAACTGGGCTTGGTTAGTAGTGCCGGCCCATTCTGTCTCGCCCGCCTGCCGACCCATGAATTTTGCAGAGCGGGGCGAAAGACCGTGGATTTCGTAGAGCATAGAGCGGAGGAAGCGCAATACCAGCAATGAAAGCTTGGCTCTAGAAAGAAAGAAAGGAGTGAGTAGTTGATGGTCAGACTGAAGCTGACCTGTCATGGACTCCTGACAGCACACTGAGACACCAACCGCCAACAGAGAGGCATAGCCATAGTCAGCAGATAAGGCATCAAGAGAAAGAAAGGTAGCAGGTCGTCAAAGTAGTACCTCCCCAGGGGTCAAGAGCTCGGGCTAAAGCATCTAGGCTTAGGGCTTTTAAATTAAAGATGAGAAGACTTATTTTGAGTTCTATACACATAACTCGATGTTACGAGCTCTGCTTACTTAGCCGCTCACTCGAACTTTAGTTCTCGTTTTCTTGTCCTATCTTCTTAAAAGAAGCGGATCGTTATCTCTGTGAGTTCCCTCTTTTTTTTGTGGATAGATCACTGAACTATGCGCCTATCTTCGCTTTTCGATCAGCCGTAGCTCCCCGTTCACTTACCCTACGAACTACAACGCGCCTTACTGGAAGAAGAACTCCAGCTTGTCAAAAAAGAATTGCTCATCAAACTCGGACTACCACGGAGTCACAAAAGAGAGAATGTCTATGATTCAAATAATGTATGGATAGACACACGACCAATAGATGTAATAGACTTAGGAAGTCAAGATGCTACCACTATTTTAAAATATGAACTATTGAGGAATAATGATGAATCAGTCAGTCAGTCCACTACTGAAGAGAAAAAGACAATAACTCTATACAATAACAAGCCGAAGAAGGCGAAGAAAGCGAAAGATAGAAGAAAATACCATAGACCAAAACCTGATGAATAAGAGCAAAAACGATAAGTGAGCGGGCCCTACCCAACCTCCCTACTCTCCGGTTCATCCGTTAGACCGGTCCACATCCAAAGAGCAAAAACGATAACCAAGCACCAAATGTCAAAATCCTTGCCCCCGATTTATTCCCTGTTCAGTCGCTTCTCATTTCTTTATCACATCACGGTTTATCACATCACGAGGTGCCTTGTCTTCCTGAATCTGAACACCTATATGCACTCCATGCGCCCAACTGTACTTAAAAAAAATGGGCTTATTAAACTGCTTGTTCCACTCAAAAACCTCTCCGACTCTTTTGTCGTAGAGGCTTAAGAGGCGATGTAAATAAAGTACAAACCCAAGGACCAATAAGAAAAAGAAGAATACAATCAAAATTGCGTAATAGGAGGCTATGTTACTGACAAAATAGGAAAAAACTTCTGATACCGGCACTCCTTTTTCTCCCGATGGATTTTGTTCCACGGAATGAATCGAGAAAGCAAGGGCACGCCCAAGAATGGAATGAATCGAGGAACTAAAGACGTTTCCAATACCGATAGCTGATGGATTTCGCGCCATGGAATGAATCGAGGAACTAAGGACGTTTCCAATACCGATAGCTGCTCCCGCTGAAGCAATTGTAGCAGCTCCTGCACCGATTGATTTTGCACCTTCTAACATTTGGTTTGGTTCATTTTTTGACTGCTCTGCTCCCAAAAGAGAGACTTGTTCTTGCTCTCCCAATTCAGGAAGACGGAAATCGCCGGTTGGGTTGGTCCAACCAAGAAAGGCATGGGAGTCTTTTGGCATCTCACTTGGAATGGTCTCCAAACTTTTCGATCTTGTATTGTACTAATAAGGTACACTTCACACCAAGCCCATCTCAACTTTAATAAAAAAAGAAAGAGGGTTTTTACCCCATTCATAAGCTTGATTCTGAGAAAGAGAGCGAGCGAAGTTCAGTTCCAAACGAGTCTCCTCGGCGATCATTATATATGATATTAGTTGATCGACGTTTTTGAGAACCCTTTTTGGCATCAAAGAAGGAAAGTCAAGCCATAAAATATAGAGAAGGCTGTCTTTCGGAAACCCACTACTTATTTCACCTTCCAGTGGGAAAAGGCTTCTAATCTATTGTTTGTACCAGTATCGTCATCCCTTAATTATAATTATCCCGAAGTGGGATAAGGCCTCTAATCAACATCAACATTGATTGTACCCCAAAGGAAGGCCAGACGAACTTCTTACACGTAGAATTCATAATCGAATCGTTTTCATAATCGTATGATTCAGATACCCGAGAAATGAACAACAGATACCCAGGAAAGACAGATCAGGATAAGAGAAGAGAGGCGGTGTCCTCACTAAAGGGCGGATCTATCTATAGTTGCAATTCCCCATCTTGGGGTTCAGACTTGAAAGATTTGTGTCGAAGGGCGTTCCACACAGGCAGACGATTCGTGAACATCGACAAAATCCATATAATCGTCTGATTAGAATCGTCTGATTCTGGTACTAGAGAAATGAACAGAGACTCAGACTAGCAACTGGTGGGCTCACCTCGATGTAATGGCGGGATAGACGCGGTTGCCTGTCTCGGAGTTAGCGAGGGCACCTCAATCAATGAGAGTAGAAGTTCTTGCACGTGGAAATTCCTAAAAGAAAGGATTCCGAAAGCACGGGACTTGGCCGCTTGGCCTGCCATTAAGAAAGAAGAAAGCCAAAGCCCAGCAGGGGAAAGAGTGAATCTTTGAAATAGTTAGCCCGGAAAGACCGATACGGATAAGGATAACCGGGGCATTCTCCTCACTTTCGGGAGAAATGCACGACTTGATAGCTCATCTGCAGCCCTTCTCTTGCTCGGGCGATAGAAGCACACTCCAGAGACCTGCCCGCTTAGTGACATAAACAAAGAAGCTCCCTGAAAGTTAGCCACCTCTTTCAATGCCTTCACCCTCTGGAATATGAGCTCTTCGCCCCCTATTGAGTAAGGGGCTGTACTCTGTCTCCTATTCGAGAAGATGGGATCAAGTAAGGGTACGAAGGAGTTCGAAAGCAAGTGAAAGACGGTCAACAAGCGAAAGGTTAAGGTTGGTTGGCTCAAGCTACAGATAGCGCCACGGTTATGGTTATCGGTCTTTGTCTTTCCTGGTTAACTATGAGATGAGAATCAACCAGCTTTTTCTCGGCTTTCTTCTGCCGAACCGAACGAAGACTCTTTCTCGTACCTCTGTACCTATTGCACTGATCTCTTCTCTTTCACTCTCTTTCTTCATTCAGGAAAGGTGAAGATTGAATCGGGAACCGAAAACGAAGGAGGAACAGACTTGTCCTGTCCTTTGGTCGACTAAGTCAGTCTTCCTTGGGCTTGGCTTGGCTGGCCCACTAGAACAGTACCTGCTATCGTACCTAAAGCTAAAGGCTGCCATTACTCAATTACAAGTAAGAAAGGTTAGCTTCGCTTGCCAGGGGACCTGCTGCTAGAAAGCGAAGGAAAGGCTCATTTCCAACCGGATTCATTCTCGTATCCGAATTTCACAAGGATAGGTTGGCATAAGACCTGCTTTCACCGCAGGCCTGGCATACTAAATCGTTCGCGTAGGCATACTTTCTAACCATTCATTCTTTTTCTTTTTCTTTTCTTGGGCCTGGGGCCTGGGGGGCTTACTCAAAACAAGAATACCACCCATCTATTTCAAGGGCGATTCTTCTTTTCGTGGTTCGTGCTTACCTAACTAACCCTATTACTGAGTGCCACCCTTGCTTGGAAATGCAGGGTATGGGTTTAGAAGCCCCTCCCCTACAGGAGCACCACCTCCAATGTAGAAATATTCCATGTCTCCTCCGCCTGCTAACAACTCCTGCTAACAAGACAAGACCCATCTTTGCTTTTTGCTGCTGGTTCGCTACTGTCATACCTAGTTATTCCTGCCTTAAAAAGAGGCTGCAATAGACTCGCTCAGTCGACCCTTTACTAAGCAGTTGGACTTCTAATGGATTTCTTCCTAAAAGCTTGTTCTACGGAACTGCTTTAAGTAAAATGGTAATGGTATTCTAGATAGAGGCAAGCATACCTATCAATTCCTTTTAGACTGGCTCTATAGCCGGGGATTCTCCATTGATTGAAGAATTATGCCTTGGATTCTCATCCTCTAGGGGCTCGCCTTGCCAACCTGAAGATCTCATTCTTCCAGTATTGTATATAGGTACTATCCCGAGATCGAAGAGATCCACTTACTCATTTAGGACTGATGAACCCTCGCAAGTTTCCACTTTTATGGGGCGACCATCAGACTAGTTCTTGCTCGTTGATAACGACCCCCGTCCAAGGTATCGTGAAGGATTTCTTTCTTCTAATTAAATGGCTTGTGGTGCCTATCTTTCTCCGGAAACCTTCCACACACGATTATCCTTCCTATCGAGAGGGTCACTTATGGTCTAAAAAGTGGTTGATGCCATTTTTCTCGGGGTGGAGTCCACTTTTCGACTTTCAATCTCCTTTCTGGTCTAAAATCGGCTTTATGCCTTTTTCCCCGGGGTAGAGTGACTTTTCTCCACCAGATGATGACCTGCGGAGAAGACTGAAGTTTCATCTACAGCTTAATAAGAACCGTGTTCAACTCCAGGAAAGAATCTTGACCACTTGCTGAGAAGAAGTAGACTGAAAAGTTTTAGCTTTCCTCCCAATCTTGGTATGGGGCGATCCATATCTCGTTAGGTTGTTGTGCCTATTTTCAGTAGCTGTAGCTGGAAGCTCAGTAGAGGGTCCCTGACCTGATGACACTATGGTCAACGCTTATCATAGAAAGGCCTTAGTTGTACCTTTAATTGGTGGTGATATCGTCCATAGATAGAAGATGAGACTTTCCGATGCTATCCTGGCCCAAAAAGCCTTACCCCATCAAAACCGTACGTGACACTCCCATGCATCCAGCCTTGCACCCAAAGGATTTCTTGTCATTCTAATAAACCAGATGCCCAGCCGACACCTATCGCAATGGGACTACCTTTCGATCTCTATCATCCGATCTATTTCAATCGATTCCTCTTCATAGGCTCCGGAGGGGCACATCAAGATCTAGAAAGGGTGTGACCGTTAATTACGCAAAGGAACTCTAAACTCCGTCACTTCAGCACAAGTGGACCCACCCCGTATCCTTACGAATGACCCTTTCAGTGGGCTAGACAGCTGCTCTTTTATCCTTTATGCGTGTGTGTCGGACCAGATAAGGAACTGAACGTCTAAAGCTCAGAAGAATAGGATTTCCGCCCGCAAGGTAGGTAAATATGGATGATATACTACAGAATTCGGATCCGCTCAGGCTCCGAAAGAGAATATGAATATCCAGAAGTGAGAAATGGTGATCTTCCACGAGAAAACTACTATTAAATGGTGAGATCATTAGCGAGATCTTCAAGAAGAGTGAGAGGAACGAAGTCACTTGACTATAAGGAAAAGGGGGGTCGAAACAAGAGAGTGGTTCTGGGGTTGCTGACCTTGCCGGGACGGACGGATTAAGCAGAAGCAGAAGGGGGCTGCGTCAGGCGAGGGCATCGAAGTTCAGTCTCAAAGGTCCGCGTTTTAGCTTTCTTCTTGTTATAGCAAATAGTAGCGCCAAGGTGAAGCTCCTGGATCCGTAGCTCGGTAAAGGAATGAAAGAAAGAACTTAGCCTTGGTAGATCAACTCAAGGTACTGACAAAGCTAGTAACAACGCGGATTCAAATGAACAAGAAGAACCACAGAGAAGGGGTTGGGCTAGTCAGAATCGGTGAATGCATCTGTTGTATACTTTTTCCATCCAATAATAGCTTAAGGGCATCCAAACCACAGGTTTCAAGGGCTAGTCTTCAATGGTTAAGTTTGAATAAGGAAGTTATGATCGGTAGCTCACTTAAGGTTCAAGGAGAAATAGAGTAGTATTGTCTGAGCTAAAATTCCCCTGGATAATTAATAATTAATATTAACCCTCCTCAATCTTGAATCTCCTAAGGGAGTCTTAAGAATAAAATAAAGTAAGGGATACCTTTAATGAGTTTCGACTTTTTTCTACTTTTCCAGAATATCTATATATAAAGGTAGTTTACTTGCTTACTTGTTAAGGAAAGATGAGAAAGAAAGAGTTTCTGTTGGTGCAAGTCGACCATCTGACTAAACTACTGGGGATCTCCTGAAAAGAAGAGTTGCTAACTCCACCTTATACACCTCTTGGTATACCACGAGGGGTCCAGGTCAAAGAGAATGGAACGTATCTAGAGATCGACTTAAGCTATTAAGGGAATCCGGGAAGAGAGGGAATCGATGACTCGTTGTCGGTGTGGGGACCCTACTCTCTTCGGTTGAAATAGGTCTTCCTCCTCCTTCTCCCCGTGATGACTAACACCACATTGAAGTAGTAGCTTACTGGAAGATGAAAGGTGACGGCTCGTGAGTGGAATTTCTACACGAGCCTTGTAGACAGTGATGACTAAGATTCTTCTTTTTGGATGATGTATGCTTACGCTGTGGGGCATGCCATTGATGAACAGTGAGCCTTAGGAGCAAAGCAAAGAATGCGACCGTGGAGCGACAGAGTGAGGAAAACCCAAGAATTGGTATTGACGAAGAAGTGATAGTTAAGCAAGCTGCTCCAACTGTTGCTGGATGCGGGAGATTAGGGGAGTTGGATTGAAAATACAAAAGAATAGCAATTCAGGGTGTAGTACGATGTTCCTTCGATGTGATGGCCCTCCCTACTTCAATGGAAAGGGGGGAATCGCCGTTTGAACGAGACAGACTATAAGGAAAGAAAGGAGCTTTAGCTTTACTTACAGGAGAGGAGCGAGAGGCAACTTATAGTAAGAGTTTTCTTAGAACAGCGTAGCAACTAATAGAATAGTTCCATTCGAACTGCTACGCTTAGAATAGAATAGTTCCATTCGAACAGCGTAGCAACTAATAACGAATGTGAGAGACGCGAAGCAACGAGACTATAAACTTAGAACAGCTACGCCACTTAAGTAATATCGTAAAGAAGAACTGCTACGCAACTCTCCTTAGAACTATATAGAAGAAAGAAGAACTGCTACGCAACTAATAGAATAGTTCTATTAGAATAGGCATATTTGATGATGTCGCTTCCTTTTCTTTTCATTAATGAGGAACGAAGGTAGCGACATCTAGCCTATTCTCATTTCACTATTCTATTATTCGAATTTCACTATTCCACAATGCATTTTTGTGTTATCATTTTCTAACTCTCAATTGATAATTGATTAAGAGAAGAAAAGAGGAGAACAGCGTAGCAACTCTCCTTAGAACAGCTACGCTTCTAATCCATACTTTTCCTCTCCTTACAGTGTTTTTTGTCGAGATTTGGTTGGTGTTCAATAACGCTACTTTACTATAGCGTAGCTTCGTCTAGTTCTTTAATTAGAACTGCGTAGCTTCGTCTAGTTCTTTAATTAGAACTGCTACGCAACGTCTGGCTTCGTCCTCATGAAGAACGTGAGATAACAGAGTAGCTTCCGCCCAGTAGCGCCCTTTCCCTGACTTTCAAGGCTGGGCCGGTCCCCGGAAGTGAAGCCAACTCACCGACTAATTGAGAACAAGGAAGGCAAGTTCTTTAGTAGCCAAGGAAGGCAAGTTCTTTATAATACGATAAAGAATAAGAAATGTATTAACTTTAAGGAAGGAAAGGCGTGGAAAGCAGAACAGCGTAGCAACTCGACTGTAAGTCTTTCTCCTTGTGGAATAGTTCAATTCGAATAGGAGAAAGGGGAAATGAGAACTGCGTAGCAACTCGACTGAGCGTAGCAACTCGACTTACAGTCTTTTTGCTTTTAGCTCCTCTCGCATTCGCTCGAGCTGCTTTTAGCTCCTTTCCCTCTTCATACCTGATTCGAACTGCGTAGCAACAAATATCTACGTTCAATGAGATGATGTCGCTTCAGCAACTCGACTTACAGTCTTTTTGCTTTTCGCTCCTTTCCCTGCTACATAAAGTCAAGTGGCTTCTACGCCTCTCTTTCCTTAAAGTATAGTGGCGTAACTTTCCACTCCTCTCCTTACAGTAGCACAGGAAGGCAAGTGATTTATAATACTCTTTTACATATTAAATGTATTAACTTTCAGTTGAGAATAGGAGAATAGTTCCATTCTCAGTTGATTAGTCTGCCCTTTTCGTTCAATGAGAATAGGAGAAAGGGGAAATGAGAACTGCTACGCTCCAACCCTTCCAACAAGTGTAGTTGCGTAGCTCCAACCCTTGTTCTTCTTTCCGCGCCTCTCTTTCCCTCTTCATACCTGATTCGAACTGCGTAGCAACAAATTGAACTATTCTATGAGAACAGCGTAGCGGAAACCCTTACAGTCAAGTTGCTTCTACGCCTCTCTTTCCTTACTATAAACTTAGCAACACAGGAAGGCAAGTTCTTTATAATACGATTAATAATAATCAATGAGAACTGCTACGCTTATCATACTTAAAGCTTTCCACTCCTCTCGCATTCGCTCGAGTTTCTTTCCACTCCTTACAGTCTCGTTCAAGCTGCTTCGCTTCTATTATTATAGGAAGGAGAGGGGAATAAGAAGAACTGCTACTAATAGTTTTCTTAGAACAGCGTAGCAACTAATTGAACTATTCTATGAGAACAGCTACGCAACAAATATCATAGTTCTAATACGCTTCCTTCTAATACGCTTCTAATACTTAAAGCTTGGAACTCCTTACAGTCTCGTTGCTTTCCACTCCTTACAGTCTCTAAGGAAGGCAAGTGATTTATAATACGATTAAGAATATGAAATGAAAGTGAAATGAGAACTGCTACGCAACGAGACAGAGAGAATAGGAGAAAGGGGAACTGCTACGCTTAGAATTGAATAGTTCAAACTGCGTAGCTCCTCTCACTTCATTTTAAAGCTTCTTTCCACTCCTGTAAGTCAAGTACAGGAAAGTAGCTTTCACTCCTCTCACATTCGAATAGTGAAATGAGAATAGGAGAATAGTTCAATGAGAACAGCGTAGCAACTCTCTTTCCTTAGCAGTCTCGTTGCTTGGAACTCCTGTAAGTCTTTCTCCTTGTGGAACTATTCAATTCGAACAAGGCTTGGAACTCCTCGAACATTCGTCTAGTGAAATGAGAATAGGAGAAAGGGGAACTGCTACGCTGTTCTTCTTTCCACTCCTTACAGTCTCGTTGCTTGGAACTCCTGTAAGTCAAGTGTCTTTTCGCTCCTGTTCTTCATTTTCCCTTAGCAACACAGGAAGGCAAGTGATTTATAATACGATTAAGAATATTCAATTCCAGTTCATAGGCCTTAACAAAACTGAAATGAGAATAGGAGAATAGTGAAACTAATAGAATCGTTCAATTCGAATAGGAGAATAGTTCCATTCGAACAGCTACGCTTCTAAGTTTATAGTCTCGTTGCTTTCCACTCCTTAGCAGTCTCGTTGCTTGGAACTCCTTACAGTCTTTAGTAGCCAAGGAAGGCAAGTTCTTTATAATACGATAAAGAAAGAGTAGGAGAAAGCAAGAAAGAACTATCTGACTTCGCGGATAAGAAATCAAGGACTTGTCGGTAGATCAGCTAGCTCGCGCTCTAGTCTTTCATTGATCTTTTCTGCCCGGACCATCGCTTTAGCGCCTTTAGCAACTACTATAGCCCAGCCCGGACCATCGCTTATACCGGAAGCGACATCATCAAATATGCCTATTCGAATTTCACTATTCTATTATTCTAATGGAACTATTCTATTAGTTGCGTAGCAGTTCTAATTAAAGAACTATTAGTACCCTTTACTTAAGAGATTACTTTCTTAGTAGTTGCGTCTCGTCTCATTTCCTTACTTCTTGCCTATGAGAATTGAACTATGATATTAGAAGCGTAGCTGTTCTTCTTTCGCCCCCTCTCACATTCGTTCGAGTGGCTCCGCTCCTCTCTCTAAATAGAAAGACTCAACGAGGAGTATGAGAAGAGAGTTTCGAAGGTCAGATGAAAGCGGATTCTCTTTCCGGACCGGTTTGAAATCGATTCTCAAGGGGGAAAAGAAAAGGAAGTAAGACCCGTGTTTAGTTTCGTTACCGGCCAACACTCCTCTCCTTAACTGGAAAGTGGCTCCGCACCTCTCACATTGGAACGCCTTTCCTTATAGTAAAAACGAGTGGCTTTTTCGAAAGGCGTCAAAGTTTGACGTATATAGATATAGTGAGTGTGCCATGAGTTTAAGGATTGCTTCCCAGACGAGGGTCACAGAAGAGGGGAATAAGAAGAACTGCTACTAATAGTTCTTTAATTAGAACTGCGTAGCAGTTCTAAGTTTATAGTCAAGTTGCTTTTCGCGCTTTTCCTTTTAAAGCTTCTTCCACGCCTCTCACATTCGTTCGAGCTACCTTCGTTCCGTCATTAATGAAAAGAAAAGGGAGTTTACTTGCTTTTATGAAATGAAAAGGGATGCGCTAAGGCAAGCTACGCTGTTCTTCTTCCGCTTAGAGTAAGGAAATAAACTCCCTTCCTCTAACAAGTAAGTCTTTCTCCTTGCGGAATAGTTCAATTCGAATAGGCTTTCCACTCCTTTCCTTGCAGTCAAGCAGCTTCGCGCCTTTCGCCCCCTCTCTCTAAGCTAAACGCCCCTCTCCTGTAAGTCTTTTTGCTTTCAGCTTCTTTCCCTGCGGTCAAGTGACTTCGTTCCTCTCCAAACTTTATAGTCAAGCAAGCGGCTTGGAACTTCCTTCTTTATAGTAAAGGAGAGGAGTGGAAAGCCTATTCTAAGCGACATCATCTTTTATGCCTATGAGAATTGAACTATGATATTATGAGAATTGAACTATGATATTATGAGAATTGAACTATTCTATTATTCAAATGGAACTATGATATTAGTTGCGTAGCAGTTCTAAGAAAACTCTTACTATAAGGAAAACGGAGCGGAAGTTGGAAAGGCGTTCCATTTAAAGCGATCTTCTTCTAAGCGGAAACGAGACTAGAAACTCGAATTCCAGTTTGAACTATAAGGAATTGATGTAGCAGTTAAAGAATGAAACTTGGCTTCAAGCCGGGCTAGGAACTTCGAACCTACTCCTTTTCCCTGAACTCGTAGCTTCGCTTCGTCATCAAATATGCCTATTCTAATTGGTAAGCCAAGTCCGATCGATCTTAAAGCTACGAGGTTCCCGTTCTCAATTCTTCTTTCACTCCTCTCTTCCCTTATAGTCTATCGAGTTGCTTTTAGCTCCTTTCCCTGCTACATAAAGTCAAACAGCTTCGCGCCTCTCCTGTAAGTCGAGTCGCTTTTCAGCTCCTTTCCCTACGGTCAAGTGGCTTTCGCTCCTTCCAACAAGTATAGAAGCGTAGCTGTTTTAAAGAGATACCCGTTCGTGAACCTTACCTAAGGTTCACTCACTAGATAGAAGCGTAGCTGTTTTAAATAGAAGCGTAGCTGTTCGAATAGAATAGTCTCGTTGCTTTTCGCCTCTCGCATTCGTTATTAGTTGCTACGCTGTTCTTCTTTCACTCCTCTCTTCCCCTAAGGCCATTTGCGGCGCATTTAACGCGGCGACAGCCCCCCGCATACCCAATATATCATGAGAGTGGCGGAACGGGGCTTAAAAGCGCCGGAAATGGGCTGTTAGCTTTCCAACCTTATAATCAAGCAAGTGAGGAAGGGCGTTCCATGCCTATTCGAATAGAACTATTCTAAGCGTAGCAGTTCTAAGAAAACTCTTACTTACAGGAGAGGCGCTTTAGCCGCTCGACCGTAGGGAGAGGAGTGAAAGCCATTTGAGTTTTCGCTTGCTTGATTATTTGGAAAGGGGCGGAAATACGGTTGTTTACTTGCTTACTTTTCTGAGAAGCTCTTTACGACTATAAAGGACAGGGGGCTGTTCACCTTTGGAAACTTAGCTAGACCGGTCACGACATGTTGTTTGTTGATATTTATTGAGGAGTTTAGCTGACTGAATCCATAAACCGTCAAAGTCACCGTCACTGGTACTTTTGTGACTCTATTCTATAGGTAGGTATAGGTATTGGTGGAGCTTGCGTAATGTAGTTGTAGTTAAGACGAAAGGGGAAGGAAGCTCGACCGGGTAGACGTAATGAAGCTCGACCGGGGGCGAAGCTGTTTGAACGAGAACGAATGTGAGGGGCGAAGCTACTCGACTGTAGGGAGAGGGGCGCTGTTCTAAGAAAACTCTTACTATAAGGAGAGGCGCGAAGACAAGCCGCGAACTATGAACGAAGGGCAAGATCTGCAGCTACAGCCTTGGCAACTTAAACAGCCTCGGCGGCAACCGCTTTCTGCTTCCTTGTGGAATAGTTCAATTCGAACTGCTACGCTCCTCTTCCTCTCTGTTCTTCTTTCACTCCTCTTCCTCTCTGTTCTTCTTTCACTCCTCTTCCTCTCTGTTCTTCAACACTCCTCTCCTTACAGTCTCGTTTCTTTCCACTCCTTTCCTTTTAAAGCGATCTTCTTCTTCAAGCATTCAAAATGTATGAACTCAACCCGCTTTCACAATGAAGTGAAAGACAAATGAGTTTAGCTTGAAGAGGAAAGGAGTTTTAACAAGCAAGGAAGGAACGAGTCGCTTCCCCCTTTCCTTCACCACCAGCCCTCGCCCCTTTTGAAAAGCAGAAATGCGACGTTTCAAACCGAAATTGTACTTTCCAATATGCCTATTCGATCCAATATGCCTATGAGAATTGAACTATGATATTAGCCTATTCGAATTGAACTATTCTATTATTCGAATTTCACTATGATATTATGAGAATTGAACTATTCTATTAGTTGCGTAGCAGTTCTAATTAAAGAACTATTAGTACCCTTTACTTAAGAGATTACTTTCTTAGTAGTTGCGTCTCGTCTCATTTCCTTACTTCTTGCCTATGAGAATTGAACGATTCTATTAGAAGGCAAGAAGTAAGGCCATTTGCGGCACATTTAACACGGCTTAAACCTCCCTCATTACCAATCTCACATTAGAGTTCGGAAAGGGGGCTTAAAAGCATCGCAAATTGGGTGTTAGCTTTCCAACGAGGGTGGATTGAATGAAGCGACATCATCAAATATGCCTATGAGAATGGAACTATGATATTAGTTGTTCTCAGTCTTCAATTTGCCCTTTCTTGCTTAGTAAGGCGCAACGGCTTTCGCGCAGCTGCTACGCAACTAATTGAACTATGATATTAGTTCAAGTCAAGGTTGTAGAAAGAAAGTCTACCGGACGTGGGAAAACTGACTTCTAGTGAGGGAGGGCGAGCTTTAATTGAAGTAGGAGCGTTTAGCCACTTCCAACAAGTCTGTCTCGCTCGTTGCTTCGCTGTTCTCCTTAACAGTCAAGTCGAGTTCAAGTTCAAGCAGCTTCACTCCTTCAAGCGGCTTCGCACCTCTCACATTCGTTCAAGCAGCTTCGCTCCTCTCTAAGAACCGGTATGGAACGCCTCTCCAACCAGTCAAGCTACTTCGTTCCCTTCCTTACAATCAAGCGAGTCGCTAAAGCTTTCCACTCCTCTCCTTTTTATGGCCTTCCACTCCTTTCCTTGCAGTCAAGTTCAAGCTGCTTCACTCCTCTCCCTACGGTCGAGTGGCCTTTAGTCCTTTCTTTCCTGCAAGTCTGAAAAGTGGCTTCGCACCTCTCCTTCCAACAAGTCTTTTGGCGTAACTTTCCACTCCTTCCCTTAACTGGAAAGTTGTTTTCACTCCTTTCCTTATAGTCTGTCTCGTTGCTTCGCAGTTCTAAGGCGAGTAGTCTCGTTCAAGTTCAAGCTGCTTCACCCCTATCACGTAAGTCTCGTTGCTTCGCAGTTCTTCTTATTCCCCGCCCCCTCTCTCCTTCCAACAAGTCGAGTTCAAGCTGCTTTGGAGCTCCGTTTTCCTTAAAGTAATAGTTTTCTTAGAACTGCTACGCATTTTCAAACTCTTAATTGAGAATTTCTTAAGAGAAGAAAAGTTCCATTCGAATAGGCTAATAGTGAAATTCGAACTGCTTCGCCCCTCTCCTTACAGTCTTTTTGCTTCGCTCCTCTCACGAACGCCCTTCCCTTTTTCAGCTCCTCTCCTTACAGTCGAGCGGCTTCGCACCTTTCCTTCCTTGAAAAGCGCTAAGAGGGAACCTGTAGATATTACTTAAGTGGCTACGCAGTTCGAATAGAATAGTCTCGTTGAAGAGGCCCTGTTTCGCCCCCGCCTTTCCTTTTAAACGCTCCTTTCCAACGCAGGTTATAGTCTTCAAAGTGTCTTTCCACGCCTCTCCTCTCCTTAACAGTCGAGTCTCCTTTCAGTCGCCCTCTCCTTTTTATGGCTTTTCGCGCCTTTCCTTTTAAAGCTTTTCTCCTTCCACTTCAGGTTCGGGGAGCTAGAAGCCTTAAGCGCTAGGCCTGACCGATTCCCTTTCGTCTCTGCAAACATGGGCGGTGAGAGGGAAAAGGAAGCTCGAACGAAGTGAGAGGGTGGATGTAATGAAGCTCGAACGAAGTAGCTCTTTCAACTAATCCATACTTTTCCTCTCCTGTAAGTCTTTAAAGTCGAGATTTGATTAATCATAATCAATTACTTAACAAAAGTGAAATGAGAATAGGCTAATTGCTACGCTGTTCGAATTGAACTATTCCACAAGGTTGGCAACTATACTTGTTGGAAGGAAAGGCGTGGAAAGCAGAACTGCTACGCTTCTAATATCATAGTAGCTACGCTTCTAATATTCCATACTTTTCCTCTCCTGTAAGTCTTTTTTGGAGAGTTCCAAGAAGTAAGGAAATGAGACGAGTGAAAGCAACTCGCCTTAGAACTGCTACGCTTAGAATTGTACTTTCCAATATGCCTTGTTCTAATATCATAGTGAAATGAGAATAGGCTAATTGCGTAAAGGAAGGAGATGAAAGAAGCTCGACTAAAAGGAGAGGAGATGAAAGAAGAACAGAAGGGCGTGGAAAGCTACTCTAACAAGTCAGTCTTTCTCCTTACTCTAACAAGTCAGTCTTTACTTTTCCTCTCCTGTAAGTAAAAGCGAGCAGTCTGGAACTCCTTTCCCTGCTACATAAAGTCGACGTTCTTGTGCTTAAGTAATTGATTAAGAGAAGAAAAGAGGAGAACAGCTACGCAACTCTCCTTTATTCTGTCTAAACGCTCCTTTCTTTTGCTTGTTTTCGCTACCTTCCCCACTCCTCTTAGTCTTTAAAGTCGAGATTGGGTTGGTGTTCAATAACTATACTATACTATAAGGAAAGAAAGGAGCTGAAAAGAAGAACAGCGTAGCAACAAATTGAATAGTTCAATGAGAACTGCGTAGCAACAAATATCATAGTTCAATTCGAACAGCTACGCTTATAATTGAATAGTTCCATTAGAATAATAGAATAGTTCAATTCGAATAGGCAAGAAGAGCATTTGAAATAGGAGCAGAGTCTGTCACGTGCAGCCTACTCTCTTCGCTCCTCTCCTGTAAGTAAAAACGAGTGGTCAACACTCCTCTCCTTACAGTCGAGTGGCCCGGGGCTCCTCTCGCATTCGCTCGAGCAGCTTTCGCTCCTTTCCTTTTTATGGCTTTCGCGCCTTAGTCTTCAGAGTTGCTAAACGCTCCTTCCCTTAACTGGAAAGTTGTCAACATTCCTCTCCTGTAAGTCTCGTTGCTTGAAGCTATTCCTGATCTGATTACCGATTCGCTCTGAAGGAAGCTTTCGGCGCCTTTCCTTCCGCTCCTTTCCAACTATAATAAAGAAAAGCTCAAACGCAAGTAGCTCCACTCCTCTCCTTACGTCGAGTGACTTTTAGCTCCTTTCTTAGTCAAGAAAGTGGCTCCGCACCTCTCGCATTCGCTCGAGCCGCTAAAGCGCCTCTCCTTTCTTTCCTTCTTTCCGCGCCTCTCGCATTCGCTCGAGTTGCTTCGCTCCTCTCCTTACTTATAGTAAAGCGAGTTGCTTGGAACGCCTTTCCTGATTACCGATTCGCTCTGGCTGAACGATTGTAAACCGCGCCTACTCCTTCTTCTTATGTCTTTTCGTTTCGCTCCTTTCCAACGCAGGAAAGTTGCTTTCACTCCTTCCTTATCCAACAAGTATAGTATAGTAGCTGTTCTAAGGCGAGTTGCTTGGAACGCCTTTTATAACAGTAAAAGCGAGTTCAAACTCAAATGGCTTTCCACTCCTCTCGCATTCGCTCGAGCAGCTAAAGCTCCTCTCTTGTAAGCGGGTCAAGAGAGTTGCTAAACACTCCTTTCGCTTCGACCATCGAATTTCCGCTATGGGAATAGCTCCAAACCAAAGACGACAAGTTTGAAATCGATTCTCAACTGGGGCTTACTTCCTTTTCCCTCTCACTTCGTACCTTCGCTTCGTCATCAAATATGCCTATGAGAATTGCACTTTTCTTCTCTTAAGAAATTAAGAGTTTTCAAATCTATTATAAGCGTAGCAGTTCTTCTTTCGGAGTTCTTCCCCGCTTAGGACAGTAAGGGGAAGTAGGGATATTCCGATTCCTTCGCTTTTGGGTCTTTGAGACTTACACTTCTCTTCACTCATGAAGACCCAAAACCTCTTTATGTGGAAAATTCTCCCTAGAGTCGAGACTAAGAGGAATGTATAAAGCAATGCTTCCATAGATTCGATCGTGGTTTACAATTCTAGCTTGAATACCTCTCTCAAACGAGCAATTGAATACCTCTCTCAAACGAGCAATTGAATACCTCTCTCAAACGAGAAATATCATAAGAGAAGAAAAGCGACTCGACTAGAAACTTAGAACAGCTACGCAACTAATTTCACTATTCCACGGTAGCTCGCCTAAAAGTTTTCAATCTTAATGCAGGCAAGGCATATCTCGTTGAATAGTGCTTTTTCTGTTGTATTTGTTTTAACAACGAAAAAAGCTAAGGAGAAGGGCGTTCCATGCCTTAAGGGATCATAGGGCTAAGGAGAGGAGCGTTTAGCCATAAAAAGGAGAGGCGCTTTAGCTTTACTTACAGGAGAGGAGTGGGGAAAGGCGTTCCATGCCTATTCTAATAGAACTATTCCGCAATCTTTCATCATTAATCTTCGGAGGCGAATTACATATTCATATCCACAATCAAAGAATTTGTGAGACTATTGAATTTGCTTTCATTTTGGAAGTCAAATTGGTGAAATGAAAAACTACGAAGAGGAATTCACATGGATTTAGGAAGGGCCTGCTGTATTTGTGTACAAGCTAAAGTTTTTTGAAAAACGAATATCTTTGGTCACTTTCATTGTCAAATAGGCTTTTCCTTCGTATACCTTACTTACCTCGACCTATCGAAGCACAACACAAAAAGGGTAGTCTTCTTTTTCTGTATTCAACCAAGAAAAACCCCTCCACCTGGATAAGTATAATGGAAAGCAAATCGGATTCCAGTCGATGAATCTTGCAATGAGATATGCCCCACAATAAACCAATAAACAAAGCAAACTAGGCGGTTCGATCAAAATGAATTCTTGTTTTGAATAAATAGTTATGTCGGATTTTTTGAGGAACGTATCGAGAGAGAATTGGATGATGACTTGACAATTCCAATTCGAATTCGACGGGAAAAGAAAGGGAAATGATGATGAGATATGTCAAATAGAAAAGGAAGATGACGATGAGAAAAACAAAAGGTTAAGGGAGGAGCTTTAGCCACTCGACTGTAAGGAGAGGAGTCGTAGGCGGAAGAGAAAGATTCTATATCAACAGCGGGGTGGAAGGCGGCGACCAAAAGGTTAATAGAGGAGCTTTAGCAACTCGACTATAAGGAGAGGAGCGGAAAAGCTTGCTTTGTAAAAAAGAAAAGTGAACCCCTCTCGCATTCGCTCGAGTTGTTTCACCCCTCATTCCTGAGGAAAAAGAAAAACCTCCAGATTCAATAAAGAAAGATATTGACTAATATATATATAAATGGAATATATGAGATTCTGCACTTTATGGGTCTTGACGCAGGTATGCACTAGCCTACCCTTAGCTCATTCGATGCATCAACTACGGCTGTTCCCTTCCTTCACACAGGAATAGTGCAACTACTCTTCACATGTTGGTTTCCCGCTTACTCCGATTCACATGCTGGGAAGGGGTTTATCAGCTACTTAAAGAGTGAAGTGATTCCCGGGTGGGGGAACACGAGCGGAGTGAAGGATAGATGGAGAGAAGGGCCTTTGTCTGGTTCAGTTTCACTCTGAAGAATGTCCTTTTATCTTCCTATTCCATTCTTCTTCCTATCCGCATGGAAAGAAAGCTCTTAGAGCGCAAAGGAAGCAGCGAAGGTACGGCTTCTTTTCTTTCAATACTACCTTCTATTCGAAAGAGCAAACAAAGCAGCAAGAAGAAAGCGTAAGGGAATGCCCATCCCGTGCTTTCGAGCGATTCTCCCCGCAAAAGGCAGATCTTTTTCTTTCTGTCCTAAATAGAACAATTGAATAGGGACTTAGATGTGACCAAGGTGCTTGCAAGCTTAGGGTTAGCAGGTTGTTGGCTGGGAGAGCTGGTAAAAGAATGAAACCTTCAAGAGACCATGGTTAACAAGCCAGCTGAGGAAGAACAATCTCCCCCAGCAATACCGATCCTCCCTAGTTCAATCAGAATCGAGAACTGCGGAGAGGTTCTAACCGGCCTAGCCTAACCAACCGCTACAAGCGGGCAGGAAATAGATGTGGTGGAGACTCAAGTCAAGGCGATGGATCACTATCACTATAGATAGATGCTTTCCCTGGACTGTGTTCAATGGCACCTGATATGCCAACAAGGGCTTACTAAGAGATCTTGCATCTTTTATAGGGTGCTTCTTATGTCTTTCCATAAGCAGAAGTATGAGTAGAGCTGCTCTTCCCCTATTCTTAATCCCACTTCTTATGTCTGTCAACAAGAGCCCAGCCCCTGGTTCAATCGATAGATAGGCCGAAAACATATTTCTGGACAAATGAACAGACCTTTCCTTACTTGACTTGCCAACAAACCGGTCAAACCAGTAACCAAGTTCATGCGTCAGTACCACGTCCAGGATCTTAGGAAAGGGGAAGATCAAATGATATCTAATGGGATGGGCATGCTCCCCACTGCTCTATGATTTATTATAGTCATACTCTGTTTCGTACCTGGTAGCTAGCCTTTCGCTTCCTCCTTGTACTAGATTTTGACTTGAATTCCCCCTGAAAGCGAGAACGCACTATATGCCTTTAAAATAAAAAGAAGGCTGGAAAAAATCAACACTCCTCTCCTTACAGTCGAGTGGCTCCGCTCCTTTCTTTTCTAGCTTTGGCGGGAGGAATGAAAATCCTATCCTATACGAAGGCCTATATACAAAAAAAGCACTTTGCCTAGAATCCCAAGTTGCCTCCCCTCTCCTCTGAGGCCGATCGCATCCACTTTTGGAGCCCCTCGCCTTTGAGTACGGCAGCAGCCCAGACATAGACCGAATTAGGGGCCTAAACTCTTGAGTAGATTGCCCATGGAAAGGAGCTTACTCCAAGATCTGACTCCCCCCGTGTAGGAGTTCGGGAAGGCCAGAAGTAAACAAAGAGCGGTAGAAGAGAATAAAGTGTTGCGCCCATTCTTTTCTTTCATAGCTGGAGCAAATGGAAGGAGACGTCGTGCAAGCCGAAGACTTTGACAGGTGTCGGTAGGCACGCCTCTGATAAGGGCTCGATCCTGAGAATCAATCCCAATCGAATCTATGGAAGGGAGACCCTCTATCCTCTTAATCTTTAGAGTAGATATT